CCTTACTACTTCCTCCTCCTTCTCTCTCGATCATTTCTAACAAGAGATGATCCATTACCACCCCGAATTGCCGGCTTACGCATCCCGCACGCAATGTGACCTGGGAGATTCGCGGTCAACACTTTTGGTTACGAAGCGGTCTCACAGAGCTCTAGGTAGCAAGGAGAAAGAGAGAAAGCAAAGAAAGCTAAAGTTTTCCTGAACTTGCCGACTACTATTGTGTGTTCCGATCCTTCCAGTGAGAGCTTGTGACCGTCGCAGTGACCGCAGTTTGCTTAATCGACTTTCTCTCTACCTTCTGGATCCTTGCACCACAAGTTCGCAGACAAGCCGCATTGTGCACTCAAGATGATGAATGCAACAATTGAGAATAAGATAAGATGTAGATATCGAATTCGACATCTCATCTCTATAATAAGATAATAGTGGGTAGATAATCTTTAAGAAGGCCCCGGGCTATCATTTAGTGAAAGCCAAATCGATTATTGTAGCTAATAAGATGTAAATCATGCCTTGGTGATGACAAGGAAAGCTAGTGCGATAGAGATAGAAAGGAGCTATCATTGAACCAAATCTATTATACGTGAATTCTTTGATAGAGAGATTGGGCAAGCTTATATTACGTGAATACTGCTCCACTTCATCTTAAGGTGAAGAAGACTGATCGGCGGTCCATGCCGTGGGTTCCATTTATCATATGTCAATAAAAGGTAGCTATAATAAGAAGATATGTATCGATGATAGCTATTCGAGTTTGGTCGATCATCCTTTTTATTACATTACTGGTAGAGAAGCTTGGTTCTTACATGACGAGGAAGGTTATTGCTTTATATATTGTATTGATTGAGTCTGGCTAGCTAGTTCCGTCTAGCGGTCATGGGACAAAAAGGATCTATTATACGTTAATACTTGGCGAAAAAGACTGATCTCTTTTACCGGTCCATATCTCAATACATGAACTGCTCCTTGTCTCCATAGTGATCCTATTGTGGAAGTTAATTACATCAAACCTCACTGCTTCTATATTATCGTACTCGTATCTTTCGGATGCTGATTCAGAAGGCGAAGGAGAATCCGGTCTATATGAGATTCCACCCGTGGGAATAGGGTTGGCTTAGATTCTTAGAAAATATTAGCAAGTTGTCCCGCCTCTTCACTATCGGCATGAGAAGCCGTGGGAGATTGGGGAGCTGCTGAAAGAGTAATTTCTTCGACCCTTTAGTTCGATTAGAAATGTCAGTTAATAGCGCTTCTTTCATTCGGCCTCGCTTTCCATTAAAAAGAAAAATGATTCCCTCTAGACAAGACCACAAAGAGACTCCTTCCTGTATGAGTAGTTTTATAGAACAAGGGGGAAAAGCCCTTTATTAGCCCACAAACTCTCCTTCTCGACAATATTGCGTGGGGAGGACTGAACCATTTTCATCAAGACGGATTGCTCCTTCCCTTCACCTGCTAAAAACCCTACTTCCCCCCCAGGAAAGAGATGGGTTTGATCCTGGTTCAACCAGATAGAAGTTTCTACTTTCGATTTTCTTTCTCAAAGAATAGGTATTTGAAATAAACACCATCTGGAAGTCTCGGAGGCACCCTATTCGTATGAGGAGAACCACTCATACACGCCGACCGACGCCATACCGGTAAGACAAGGGAGAATTTATTGAATTCTTTTTAAGCATTCCAATCGGTCCTGGTAAGCTCAGCTTTACTAAGTCGACGATTCAGTTCAGTCGATGGATCTATGGAATCTTCTTTTCGAACGAGAAATGGGTTCAGCTATGGCCTTCAAACGGGCAGTGAGCCAAGAAAGATAGATAGAAGGAGTCAGTGTGAAAGTGTTCTTAGTAGTCCCCGGTGCCAGGGGAAGGGAGGTAAGGAAGGTTAGAAGCATTCTTCAAAGACAGGTAAGGCAGTTCAGGAGAAAGAAGAAAGTCAAGGAGAGCAGAGAAGGTTAGAAGAATTCTAAGAGAAGAAAGAACATAGATAGATTGTTGGAAGTCGCTTTCTCAATTCATCAACAGCACAGGCGCGTACTCGCTTTCACCTCGTAGATGCAGCTAGACCTGGTACCGCAGATTCCCTTTCGATAGTTGATGCTCGTTCTGATCCCGGTGATGCGCTAAGCTAAGTTTCTCATTTTAGAACTGGTGCAGAGGTGAATATGAAAAATTCTTAGATAAGATCAAACCTATGATTAGAGACGAGAAGGGCACAGCCCAAGGAGAAAGAGGGAAGGCCTATATGGAGTAAGCGGTAAGCCGATAGTCTATCTCCTCGTTTGGGTAATTCATTTGATGAATAAGACGTTCTCCTCGCTTGGGATTTGCGGGAAGGCTTTCTACGAGGGTAATGCCAATTGTGATATATCTCAATAGTTAACGGAAAGGAATAGGCGAGAGATATATAGAAGGTAATGCAATTAATAGTGAACTTGCTCAAAGGAGCTGGGCTTTCTAATCTCGAATCGAGTTATCGGCCACGAAACGGAGAATCTCAGGAGAAGCTGGGAGCGAAGAAGAAGAAGAAGCAGGGCTAATGATCTCTTTATCTTTAGTCCGGTACTCTACTATAGGTCAATTCAATATGAAAGATTTAGCTATCATTGAGGCAAGCAAGCCAATCCACGCGGTCAAGCCATAGTCATTCCAGGTGGTTCACCCACCAGTCAAACCACACCCTCTTTGTTAGCAGGTTCAGTCGAAGGCCTTTCTCACTAGATTCGTGCTTTTTAATCCTAGGAATGGGTCTTCCCCGCAATCTGGATCCCTTACTTTTACTATTACTATTTAAGTTAAGGGAACTAGGGGAAAACAAATAACAAAGATCTTGGGGAACAGCCTTTCCTTTACTAATTCATTGTAGGGAAGAACCACTACTACTACTAAGACTAACTAATTCGAGAGGATTCGCCGGAAAAGAGGTCGGGCCGGGAGAGTATGAATGTGAATTCCATAGGAGCAGATTTGAGAATAGCTGATTCTCTGTACTCCTATTTGCCTACTTTACTAGCGGAAATCGTACCTATCGTACTCTCCTGGTTTAGTACATAGAGATTTTAATTTAGACTTCGCTTTTGGCTTCCTATTTGCCCGCGGCATCTATATGAGTTATTTGATGTAGGCCCTTTTTCTATTGAATCAGTTGACTCCTTAATCCTACCGAATCTTGACTGCCTTTCCCGTCTTTTCACTTCGACGGATGGATCTAATAACCCTACTGAACGTTCGTCTAGTTAAAGAGTGAGCGCCCTTCCCCTGCTTCCTCTATTAGTATAGTAGTTGAGAAGTAAACTACCTCTCTTAGACTATGGGCGAGGGTCTAAAGCTTACTGTAAGTGCCTTTCCCACTGCCGATGAACTGTTTACTTCGCCTATACCAACTCTCCTTTCGTGGGTATCGTACCTATAAAGATTCTTGTCAAAAAGAAATATGATGGAAAAACCCCTTATTCTTTCTTCTCTAAAAGACTATCATATTCTAAATCAGACTGGAAAGGAGTTCTATATTCTCAATCATATCATACAATTACTATCAGGAGAATAGTTCCGTATTTTCTATATCTATAAAAATGACTGGGAAAAGCACACTCTACAAGTCATTATAGTCCCCCCATTTACATTTTCGAAGGTTGGTTTTGTAATGTGCTATCTTCCTCAACAAGCAAAGAATAGGCCACAGGCAGATCTACGATAACATTTTGAAAAGAAGGAGTTGAGGGCCTAACGACCTCCCTTCTACATTGAACAAAACAAGAATTTGTAATGGATGTATGGAATCATGGTATAGAAAGTGTTTGCACCTACCTCTAGGCTGAGCCCTCAACCTGCTTCGAGCAGCTCTTTCTTCGCCTACAAGTGGGCCTTATCAACAAAGTTTTGGGGCGATGACCCTTTCTTTCTATTACCGCATAGGCTCTCCCTGTACTACATAAAGAAATTCCATTTTGGGTTGATAGGCCGTATCATGTCCGATTCACAAGGCACAAGGGGTTGGCCGTGGCTGGATGTAAAAAGTCGATAAGAGCCGGTCGTCTATTAAGGGAAATCAACGCAACGTGGTTTGCCAGCTATATGAGGAGTCAAAATCGCAACTTGAGCAGGTCTCGTATTAGCGAAAATCGACTTGCTTACTTTTGCCCCTAGTGGAGATGAAACCCGAAGATAGCCATTTTAGACTGGTTCACCGAGGCTTGCTCGCCTAGAATTAAAAACCTGGGGATATATGCTGCTGGATCTTCCATTCTTTGAAGGTGTGCTGCTTCAAATCGTCATGGTGTAATGCAAGTGGAATCTTGTCAAGTACCCAAGTACTAAGTAAAATAAGCCAACTTTGGAAATGAGAACTAAATAGAAATGCCACATTGATATCAACGAGAAGCGTGGGCCTTTCTTAACAAGAGAATATAATCAGTGAAGCCAGGAGGCTAGTGCAGCTATAGGACTAGCAGCCGGGAAGGAAGCCAAGACATTGAAGAAAGGAAAAGCAGAAAGGGGCATGCTTAGTAGAAAGAATCTGTTCAAATTACGGAAAACCAGGTCAACGCAAAGGTAGGGCGAGTCGCTTTCCTAAGATAAGTTCTCGAGATAGTTACGATCTCCGCTAAAGTCTCGGTCGAAGGATCAATAGAGACCAGATTCTCCAAAGAGAAACCGATATGAATCAGTTTCAATATCGCTAATAAAAAAAAAATAGGAATGTGAAGTGATCCCGTAGTCACGAGAAGGGGCCTTTACCATGCGGGAGGTTCATTCGCGAATGGAGTGAGCTAGGGGCGTACCGTGAGAGATAAAGGAAATCCTAAAATGAAGATACCCGAAACGGCCGAACCCATAAGCAAGAGAAACGAGAGTACAAAATCATTCCAAAGTGGGTAAGCCGAGAGATTTGTATTAATCTATTAGCGCCACGGGAAATGCGCTTCCTTTATAGGACTTGGGTCCATCATAAATTTGTATGCAACTGGAGATGGTGGTCTTGTTCTTGCCTCATGGAATAGTCAAAGCGAGTGGTCTTATTTCGGTGAAATCTAGGGTAGGCAGCCCTTCTCGGAGGAAGGTTGGCTCGGTAACTTTGGTAGCATGGGTCTTTCCCAATGGAGCAGAAATGGAATCTGCTTTTTGGTAAGATAAATTCTTCGTAAGTTGGTCGATCGATTGCTCATGAATCTCAGAGCATCAGAACCGGCCTCTTAGGATTCATGGATGTATACTTGTGATGCAGAAAGCCTTTGATCAAAATCAAATGTGTTCGAGATAAATGGACGGGCCATAGGGTAGTGGTTGATACCCTTTTAGTTCCTTGCGAGGAGAATTTGATTCGGCATGAGATAGATCACCCATGACACCTTGACTCGAAAGCGCTAACGACTGGCTGCTCTAGGTGGTGATAGCTAGAATATCTTAAGTAAGCTAAAGTGAAAAAGTGCAGCAAATAGAGTTCTCGGGAGCTTATAGTGCCACTGTCGATGAAGAATGCTTCTGATCCAATTCCTTCTCATCGAAGATGCCCAGAATCTGTTCATGCTAAGACCGGGAAGGACGGGACGCATCTAACAGCTACTCACGAGATGGCAAAGCAAAGGGGCGTAGCGGGCAATTGGCCTACTCGAGACATTGAATAGTGTCAGTTTATGTTATGAGCTCCTTCTCAAGCAGCAAGAGGGCATTCTAACAAAGCAAATAGAACGGCGCATTCGAGAACGGGGATATCTAAACTATTGGATTAACCGCAGAGAGAGGAAAGAGAGGGCTGTGGCACTATCGGAATAGACTGTTTGAAAGAAGGACGTTAAGCTGCTAGTGATAGAGATTGAATATCTACTGCAAGAGCAAGAGGAAGCGCTCTTGGAGGAAGAACAAGAAGGTAAAGTAAAAACCCTAATATGCATTGGATCACAGAGTGAGGGAGGAAAGGTAAAGGAAGGATAAATAGTAGGAAGATATCCCACGGACAGTTAATCCGATCAAGGGGAAGGGAATGAGCTGGTGGAGAGAATGCCCTGTTAGCTATTTCATCTGTTACCGCTCTTGCTGGAATAACCGGTCGTACTGAATGCCTAAGCGCTGTTCTTGTTCGAGAATCAACTGTGATGCAATTGAATCACCAAGCGCTAGCGCTCTTTGATCGAAGATTGCTGAAATTTCTTTTGAATGGACATCTGTCTGTCTGCTTTAAAAAGTAAGTTAGGCACGAATGGTATAACCTCTCCTTTTATTCAAAACTAGCTTAATCTGAAACTAGCCCTATCCTTTCCTTATCATCTGTAACTAGCTATCGTAGACTGAAAGCCTCGTAAACTGGATAAATAGGCTATCACAGAACAGGGGTAAGGAGGTCTAAGCCTATCGATTAATATTAATCTTTCTTCCCTCCAAATGAGCCGATCTAAGGCCAGTTCCTTAGTTTCAGGAAGTCGAGCGGGAGTGACTAGCCTTCCTTCAAAAGCCAGATGGGTGCCTTCACCTCTGTAATAACCTTTATCTCGAAAGAGATTATTAAGGCAAGGTTCTTTCTCGTTGACCATTAATTCTGTAAAAAAGGAGCGTAGCGGCGGGCTCGCAGAGCTAAGCCTTAAAGTCCTATTGTCGGAGAGTTTCTTCCTATTCCATTATTTATCCTATTCCCGATCGGATTGAATAAGCTACTAATGTTTAAATCTCTCTCTTTGCTCTAAGTAATGCTAATTAAATCAATTCCATAGCCTACTCCTCACTCTGCTGGGGGCGATGCAAGGTGCGTAGCGGTCTCCCACGGGGCGGTAACTACCTCTAAGACGAGTGAAGAAAGAAGGGGGGAGAATTTCTTTTAACATCTTCATCCCAGAATTCATCATCTGCAAGCAATCCACTTCCGTAAGAGCTATGACTTCAGCTTCTTTTTGGCTACCTTTTATTTTATATGACTCTAACTATTGCTGCTAATAGATACCTGCTTTTGCTTCTTGCTTACTAGCAACCTTTATAAGATCTCCACCTTCAAGCTTTAGTACAAGCAGCTCTTTCAAAAAGGGGAATTCCGGTCCCTCCCTATCCGAGATGTGCTCTTTCAAGATCTCCCTCGACAGCGCAATTAGGTCTTAGAGAAGGCACTTTTTTACCTAAGTAAGTAGCCAACTTCCGATAATCATTCCTTGCTTTGCGCTAGATTCAGTATGGTGATACACATTTTTGAAATAACAAGGGCTTTAGCGAACTTCTCGCAAAAAGACCACTTCGAGCAGATGTCACGCGCTCAGGACACTACACCTATCTATGTCAATAGAGACAGACCATCGCCGATAAAGGTTGAATCTACTATTGCCTGGCAGGTCATTCAATCTCTCTCACTCCCAGGGTTTAGCTCCCGACTGGAGGGAGAGGGGCAAGGCATTAGGGATAGCTGCTTCCGTCTCCACTAATGGATGGATAAGGTGGTAGTGAAATATTTCGGAGTAGCCGTAATGGAAGAACTTATGGCTTGGTTTTCCGACCCTCTTCCCCGCCCTACGAATCAAACATCTGCGGGCATCTGGTTTCAAAGAGAGATTGGTTAGTCGCTTTCTGTTCTTTCTTACCCCGCACTACCGGACCCTCATTGGTTAAGTTGGGGCAGGAATAGCTATCGGGCTACGATCACAGGCCGGGCCGACCCTCCTTGATTCTAGTCAAGTTTGAGAGGGAAAAGTCCCATCCGTTCCAGAAGTTGCAGATAAATGGAAGGCTTAAATACCAAAAACTACGGAGGCATGATCTACTAAAAAAATGAATGGGTAAGCCCGGTGGTTCAAGTCGAGCCTAGCCTGGTGCTGCCCTATTACGTAAAGGGGGGACTGGTTCAAGGTCGTAATCTACGGGATCAACAGAAGCTTCTCTTGGTCGGTCAGAGCTCATGTTGCTGTTTGTTTACCAGGGAAACTCCATTGCTAGGCCCACCTGGATATAGGCTCGTACAGAGACAAAACCCAGTGACAGATTCATTTCCAGAGTCAGATCGAGTGGAATCCGTCCCAGAAGTGGGGCCAAGCCAGGGGCAGTGGGGGATTGAGATCGGGCCGGGCCAACAACCAACATCAGCTTCTAGGGATAGTATTAGCTCCAGTTGCTCCAACCATTCTAGTGGACCGGTCGAGGCCAGCAGCATCGACAGAGCCAGTGCCGGTTGTGCGAAGGCAGCAGATCGGGATCGAAGAGCAGTTGTTTAGCAGAGGTATGATCCCGACATCCCATTATGTTCCTTTCGGAATCCAGCATCCGATCTTTTATTGGAAAGACCTCACGATTGCACCTCACTAATCAATCATCTAGCTAACTGAACCGGATATTTTCATTAGAAGTATAGCTATAAGAGAGCTATATAGCTGAGGTGAGCGAACAAGCAAGCCTCCTCTCATCCCGCAGGAGGAAAGCCATATATATGCCTAAGAAAGAAAAAAAAGAAGAATAGGGACCTTTCCTCCGATATGGGAGATGGGTGTTAGAATAGAAGCATCGGCCCCGGCAAGCCGAGATGTTGATTGCTAGGAAGGCTATTATGTTAGGGGAACCAAGAAAGAAATATCATAGTTATCATCCCATCCGCTGTGACCCTGACACGGCTTTAGTTAGACCGATTGCCTGGGCGGTCAAAGCAAATAAAAGATAAGCTAGCTTTGGAACAGGTCTGGAAGATCCGCTGCTGAAAGAAAGACAGTATATGTCACTGGTCCTTACTTTTCAACATAGGCCCAAACTAACTATTATTTAAAGGGCAGAGACTCAGGAACTGCTAGATAAGAAAAGTCCGCCTAAGCTGACGATATTGAGTCTTTTGAAGCCGACACAGATGAAGCAGATGAGGGGATCTTGTTTTCTAAGGTTGGCCCGGGAAAGAAATAAGAGAATTCTCAAGCCGATGCTGCTATTTCCGAAACAAGTAAATACGGCCGTGCTCGAAGAGTGATGAGTGCCTTGAAGGGCGTAATTCGAAACACGATCAGGTGAATAAGTTTCGTACTCAATCGTAGAAGCGTGAAATGCACCTGATCAGGCAATAGGTATGCCTATAACTGGAAGGTTAGCAGACATCGTATATCTGGTTTAGTTCAGAGGACCACTCGTTACGCTTCTGTCGCTGCGTTGGGAGACACTGACTCATCGTGTGAAGGACAAGACACCAACCAAAGAGACCGGCTGAGAGCCGACTCTAATGCCTGATTATTATGCCATGGGGCCCTTCTTTCCGATACTTGCCACTCTGAAGCTGCTTGCCACTCCGAAGTTTAGAATCTAGCTTTCTGCTGAGTTGATGTGAAGTGATCAGACCTGGACGACTAAAGAAAGCCGGTTGAATAGAGCACTAACAAGGCTGAATTTACCGATTTCTGGGAAAACATCTAGTCTCTGTTTGCCCAGGGAGCAACAAGACAGGTCACGGGTCAAGCACTCTAAGGGTCAATTTACGAGTCCATGTCCTCGGCCCCGGCATCCCCATCTACACCCAGAAAAACAGCAATTGATGGAAAACAAGCCATCATAAGCATTTTTTGAAGTTGACACCAAAACATAACCCACGGGTTCGCCCGATAAGGCATAGGAGGAAGTTTCATCGAGGTTAATTTGCACTGTTTAAGTATGGGGGGACCCTATGCATTTCTAACAGAAGATAGCATTGATCCGAGATTGTGGAACAAGGCTTTTCAAGCCGAAGATTGTTAAGTAGATTCCAATTCAAAATACGAAGATAAAGAAGCGCCGCTTTAACGCACAGCGCTAGAGGCAAGGGTCGCGCAAAAGAAAAGGCCTTTGTTTGGGCGGGAGGTTGAAGTCAGGTTCCTCCCAGAGAACAATTCCGTTGGGGAATTCTTTCCGAGCGAGATGCCTAGTGGGTGACCTTGCTCTAAAACCCGTTACTCTATTGATGCTAGCGGCACCAAAACATTCCTTGAATGCCTCTCTTTTCTTTTCTAAAGATCTTTATCCTTTTGTACAATAACAACGGAACAAGGCGTACCACAAAAGCAGAAGTCATCATTTCATTTCTTCCTTGCATTATAGAAAGGCTAATGCGCTCCGCTTGTTCAATAGGCACAAATTGGTGGGACCCGCCGTCCTCTCCACCCCTTGTCACGGAAGAACGCAAAAAAGCTGAACTCAAGGCAACAAGGGCCAGTCAAGGAGAAAAAAAAGGACCCTCTTCGAGCAGTTCGTTCCTCTCTCGCCCTATCTTAATAAGAAAGGATATGATCCTACATTTTCCGTGTAGCAATCAATGTCTGGGGACATAGTAAACCTCCTACTATAAGAGCGATTCCCTGGGACCGGAAGGGGAAAGATTGAATCTTGAAAGACTGAGCCTGAGCCCCCGGCTAGCAAGATCGGGAGGTTTAGTGTCCTCTTAAGAAGGAATACCCAGTCAGCTTCGATCACGAGGAGAGAAGAGCGGACCATTGAAGTTTTTTATTCCTTCTTAAGAGGACACCTCCCGATCTTACTGTTCCAGGTCTTTCTGGTCTTTCGGTTGACGATTGCTTTATTCTATGCGTAGATTGGTTGGACTCTGCTTTGACCCAGTCGTGAGACGAGCCGCAGGAAAGAACTAGGTGTCAACGGAAAGTCCGTCCTTGAAAGTTGGCAGATCGGCATGGGCGGTATGGTTAAACTATTAGCTCCTCTGCTCTCTCTTTCCCTGGCTTCTACTTTCACATACCTTCTTACCGCCCCGTGGGTCGTTTACTTTGCCCCTTCCGCTCCTCCATCTAACAAGAAATTGAGTGGGTTTTCGCTCCTAAACGAAGCTATTGGGACAGCTTTCTTATGTAAGTACGATTAACCGAGCGAGTCCATTTAAAAAGAAATTGAGTGGTTGTTCGCTCCTGAACGAAGCTATTGGGACAGCGGCTTTGATAGCGCTTTCTCAATGAGATCTATCATATCGCGGTAGAGCCCCTATCCGTGTTTTGAAAAATCCCTCTCTGGTGTCATCTACTGGCTGACTGCACAGCCTTACTATGGCTTTTAGAAAGCAAGATCCCTCCGTTTATCACTCTATAGAAAGAACATCCCATACATACTTGCTTGCCCTAATCGAATGTTATCCCTTACTCCATCCCCTTTTGGAGCGTATCCTTTTTCATCTAATGCCATCTTTTCCAACTCCCTTTCTTCCCGTCTCAGTCATCTCTCTTACCTGAACATAGAAGAGAAGGGGTTAGCGAGACTGACTCCCCTTATGAGCCCGAAAGCCATATGAACGAAAGCAGGCAAAAAAGTAAACTAGACAAAAGGGTACCACTCCATAAGAACAGATTCACCAGGCACTCGAAATTCTCAAATCCCTGGAATTGGACTCTTCTAAGGAATTTCCCTACTCCGTATCTATTTCACTCTCGGCTTCTTCAACAAGAGAAAAGGCATCGACAAATCTCCTTTGAGGAGGAAAATGCCTCGGTTCCTTCACTCACTTTTCGAGCTAACTGCATCGGATATTCTCACTCGAGCGGAAACAATGGAATTAGCCGAAGATCACTTCACTACCTTTTGAGGTAAGAAGAGTTCCTATTTGAACTCACATCGGATACCTGCTTTTTCAAGACAAGAGATACCTCCAACAAAGACAACTAGCACTTCCCAAAAAAGAAGGGAGGATCTTGGGATCTTTCATTCCTCGGGCTTCATCTCCGAAGGTAACCTTTTGTTTAGTTGCTTTGCTCGCGCTATGATGTTCCTTTCGAAGGACTGGCTGGATGAGACTCTTTCTCAACCTACTTTGAACTTGCTCGGTGAGTGTGACAGGTAAGTAGCCAATTTCGATGATTTGATGACAATTTAGCAACATTTTCTTTTGCCGTTGACGTAGTGACATCTGCTCTCTATGCCCAATAGAAGGCTTCGCTCATTACTCATTAGCTGCCATGCCAGACTTCCAAATCCAAAGGAAAGGTTCATCATTGGCTGCTCGCCCTAAACGATGCAATTAAGGTAATCCGAGGTCCCTTTTTAGATGGCTTGAGCTTGAATGAGCCTATCTTACAATCCAATCCCTCTAACAAGTGCAAAAGGAATGAACCGAGTGAAGTTCCTACCTCATCGGATTGAATAAGTGCCCTCGATGGAAAGGGAAAGACCGAAACTGCAGATGAATACACTGCTGGGTTAGCCTTACTTGCTTGACCCGCTGACTTGGAACTATTTAAAAAGCCCTTTCCTGGGGAGTCTCGCTGTTAAAAAGAAGGTTCCAATGAATCCGAGGAAAATAGCATCTTATGGCCATGACCAGCTAAAGATCACTGCCATCTCACGAATTGGATTTGAACCAATATCCCCCTATTTTGGGCTACTTTCCCTTTAGTAGATCGTGATGGGTCTGTCGTCCTCCTCTCCTCATTATAGTCCTACTAGAAGAAATAGCATTTCGTCGGAATACTACTGAGATCCCTACATGGTGGCCCCCGAAAAAAATACAAAAATAAAAACATTGGTACATGAGCGAAAGGATAGATACACAAATTCTCATCCGCCGAGTATTGTATTGATATAGGCGGAGTTTGGGCCATGCCGTTGTAGCTCGTTTCTTAGTAGAGTTAAAAAACGGAGCTCCCGGCGGTCCCTCACTAAAACATCGCCGCCCTGCTCGTCAAGTTCCGTCCGTTTCGCATCCAAAAAGTCGATCAAGACTTCCTTGGGGTCTACGGCGGCATTTTCGGCCAAGGCCGGGTGCTTATTAATTATTTCCTGAAAAAAAGTGAAACATTCATGTTTCAGCTCCCGGATCTGGAGATCCCGATTCTCAAATTCCAATAACCAATTATAGTCCCTCTGAGAGGAACAGTTAGTTAGTGCAGTTTTGATTTCTTTCCAGTACTCCCCTTTTTCTTTATCAAGGAGAAAAGGGGAGTTGTCATTCTCAAGGGCTAAAGCCCTGTGTTGGATTGAGGATTCCAAGCTCCAATTAGGAGTAATCGGCCAAGATTCCATCAAGACCCCGATCCCGAATGAATCCTCCGTGCTTGTGGATGAGTGTACCGGGCTGGATGGACCGGAAGGAGCCGGAAGAGGAAGTGAGTGCCCTCCCCCAGAAACAACACTACAAACCAAAAGAGAGGATAAAAGATCCCCCAAAAAACGACCAAAGTTAGAAACTAAGTATATTCGAAAAGAAAATCAAAATAAAGAGATTAAAAAGTATATGAATATGTTAAAAAATACAAGTAGAAAGTTTGACTTTTTCTGCAAATTAATACTAATACACAAAAGCCGAAATAAAAAGATTAAGAAAAAAATCAGTATTCCAAAAAGTACTATCATTTCTTCATTATAGATTAAGATCTTCTTCGAACTGAATGCACAAATAGATAGAATAGCAGCAAATAACATCTTTCTAGCCTGCATATTCGTGGAACTCAATCTCATTTAGAAAAGAAAGCTTATCTCTATCTTTCAGCAACTGAACGGGAGGTGGTTTAGGAAAGGACTTTAGAATCGGATGCGCTCGCCCAGCGAGAAAGGCCCTGACCCTGCCAACCAAGTCAAAATCAAAAGAAGAGAACGAAAGGAGAAGAGAACTTCGTATTTTGGTAATTCTCTCGGAGTCATGTTTAACCTTGAATGCTATTAATAAATTCTACAGCAATAGTCCCTCGGACTCGGAAAGTAATAACGAAAATGGCTAACCCAATAGCAGATTCCGCAGCTGCCACCGTTGGAACCAATGAAGCAAATGATTGACCCATCATATCATCCAAAGAAACGGAAAATACCAAAAAGTTCGAATTCACAGCTAATAACATTGATTCAATGGACATTGACATAATAGGAATATTTCGTCTATTAAGGAGGATTCCCCGAATACCTAAAATAGAAATGATCATCGAAAATGTGAAATATTTGATAAGATCCGTTTCGGTGCACTATTGGAGAGCTCACCGGGCCCGCTGCTTTCTCAATCGAAAATGGAAACTGTCTTCGTTGGCGTACTGAACGATTTCTATTATTATATATGTTATTTCAGGATTTATTTTCGTTGATCGGATCGAGCACATAGGGTGCGAGCCCGAAGTCAATTAATTCTCTTTGGCTGAAAGCAATCTTCATCAAGACAGCCGACCGAGGCGAAACCTACCGCTCAAGTCTGACGAATGCCGTTTATGTTCCTGGTGAAAAAGAAAAGAGTCGCTTTCCTTCCTTCCCCACCTCTATTTGATACGGCTAGAGTTTTCACACAAAGGCCTTGACTCGCCTATCCGAATCCGGACCCTCTACTGGAAGGCTTTCCAAGAGAGAAAGAGATTTCGCAATTAGGGATTCAAATGCTTAGCCAATTCTTACGGAATGGACCAGCAGGTCATTGAGATTGGAATGAGGGAAATGGACCTAACACACTAACAATAAGAGGGTAGGCCAATGCGAAGACACCGGGAAAGACAGAAAAAGAAGGAATTGCTCCGCGAGAGGAGGGAACTCATTCAAGGAAAGAAATTGTCTCCCGACACAGGCACGGCAGCAACTGCAGAAAAGGATGCGGCAGAAGGATTAGGGCTTTTCCTCAACGGCTGATACGATTTGACCGGCTGAGGGAAGAATGGATTCCCCACTGGGGTTGAGGAAAGAAGAGGACCTCGCCCTCGCTCGACAGAAAGAACTGATTGTACTACATCGACGGAATGGGCTTGATCTGATATGCTTTCCTCGATGACTGATTCACTTACGGATTCGCTTACTGAAAGGGCTGCGGGAATGGTGATGACCTATAAATCTCCTTACCAACTGACCGCTAAAGGGCGAGATACGAGATAGAGGGGGCAGACGATGCTTTCTTCGTGAACCAACCGATTACCCCGGTTCCTATATTCCTCTCCTCTTCTTCTTGTTCTTATACTTCTTGTTTTTATACTACTGCCCCTGGCCTTAGGAAAGAAAATAAAAATGCCAGTCTCAGGTCAAAGAGAGAAGAGCTATGCCACAGAAAGCCTTTACGCATGGCATGGTCACACCAAGCTAATGGGAACCCCGGTCAACCGAACCACAGAGAAAGTATAAGATCCAATGCGATCTCGAACAAAGCATGGGACCGCAGGGCATACAGACATGAAGAAAAGAACTAAGGTTCCCAAAAATGAGAAAGATTGAGAGACATTGGATTCGGTAAGACAAAGCAAAGCCGAGTCTAAGGGTTTCCAATGAATCTGAGTTAGAATACGGAAGAGCAAGGCACGGGAGTGCATACCGGGAGAGGAAGGTCTCCACTAAAAGACCATAAATACCCTATTACCAAGAGTGGGGCCCGAACTAGTCTTATTTATTTTATGCAGTGCTCATAGCTTTATTCTTCACACAGGAAAGGAGAATTGCCTACTCGTATATTAACTGACTTTCAAAAGGTAGGAAGACGCTCCTTTCAGCGTGGGAAACTCTTAGCATGAGGCTTATCGAGCTGGTAAGGTAAATAAAGAAGTACCATTGCGGGTGGACAGCGGCTAAGCAAGCTCGGGGGCCGCGGGTAAAAAGGATCGATACTCTTTGTCTGAAAATAGAACCCTGTCTCAGGTCCACAGGAATCTTTAAGCACCCATTACAGTTTCTTTGTCGAGAAAAAAGCAGCACCCGCTGCCTCAGCCTTCGAGCATGGATTCTACTGATACACATAGAGAACTGCTTAAAGCCGTTATAACAGCATCAATAGGAGATGATATTCTTTTGCGATTATATAACCCACTTCCTGGTATGCCCATACCGCTGTTCTCAGGTATTCTTTCTATTGGCATTGTCCCACGGCTGCTGGTTGCATTCTTGGCGAAAGGTTAAAGAAAAGAGGCGGGTACCTTTTTAATTACAGGGTAATGTTTGGCTCGGTGAGGGTCTAGTTAGCGGGGATGGGGAATGCGCCTAATGGACCAAGTATCGTATGATAGGGAATGCGCTAAGGAGCTGAGGATGAAGTTAGATTGAGGATAGAATAAGAGGGGGTCGAAAGTGCTCATACTAGCGGTGACCTAACTAAAGTGAAAACAAATGGACTCCGATTCACTCCCTCTCGCGGAGGGCACGAAGTCGCGAGACAAAACGAGTTGAAGACTTGGAGCGTAAGAGCTACGTTTACGAAAGCTAGAAAGGGTCTGAGGAGGGTGTTACGGTTTTTAGAACATCGAATCGTGAAAGAAAAGGTGCCAGTAAAAGCGGGGCAGTCCCAGTAGTGTGTAAATGGATAGAGCAGCGGGAGAGACATTTTGAGTTCTGTTCTCGGTGGGACTTATGTTACATAATGCTACTTTATACCCATCTAGATATCTTGTGGAAGTTAGGCGGCTGAATAGAGTCCAGCCAATACGTGGATGTGCACCGACCCACATATAATCAAAACGGTCTGGTCTGACCTATACGAAAGTATTACACTCGTTCTTTCACTCAGACTTGCTCCTGCCGTGGTAGTCATCGGTGGCATATTGCCTAGAAGCGTCATCCTCGTTGATTGGGAGAAGATCGGATCATAAATCCATTTTTTTATTCGGTATGGACGCAGATCCAGTCAGGAGCGATAGTTCCAAGGAGCCGACTACCGATAAAGGGAAGGAGAAAAAGGTTGATGGATGAAGCTTTCATAGCTTCCAAGCACTTTGTCCTCAAGCAAGGCCTAATTAGATGATGCAGCTTTTCGCTCGTTGCCCCTTTTATAGTTATTAGGGCGGGGATGGGAATGCTTTTTGAACGGGGGGGCTAAGGGAACGAGGGGAGATATCCCTTCCTTGGTCTACAGGGGATGGATTCGATTCGCCAACAAGCTGGGGCAAAGAAAGCTACTAGTCGTCTTGTCTTCAAGCGGAAGGCTGACAGCTTAATTTATCACGTAATTACTAGAGTTAGTGGACCTACTACCGGGTGTAGAAAAAAGAAAGTGCCCCTTATCTTATAGGCGGGGTACAAGATCACCCAACCAGAACAAAGATGAAGTAAGGAGCTGAACAAAGACGGAATCAAAAGACTCAAGCGGCTTACTTGTCCACACGAGCCCCAGGATCCGTGGAAAGCTTTTTTGCATTCAGTCAATTGACGGATCCACCAATCTAATACCACCAGAAATGGGACAGAAGTCAAAGCAAGGAAAGTTCACTGGCGCTAGTTGGTAGCTATTTTTGGGTTGTACTTGCCGGGAAAAGACTTATCTTCCATTTAGATTATTTCAGATTTCGATTTATAGCTCCACTGTTCAAGAAGATTTTGTTCTTCCCAACATTCGATCCACAGAATGATTAAGAACTGGTATGGTATGGCGCGGAGAAGACATCGAATGCACTACTTTTAGGGCTGTTCCTTGCTCAGAAGCATCTTCAAAAACCGGTTGCTCAAGGGCCCACTCTCCTGTGTTCTGATTCTGTGTATTCCACTACAGCATTATTCATTCCATCTGCGGATAAGGTTCAACTACTCCTTCTTATGCTAATGCAAGATCTAGCTACTCCCATTTGGCCCTTTCTCTTTAGTTAGTTGGCTATTTCTCCCCGAGCATCTCTCCAGTCCTGCTCTTTGGCAAACTATGCCTACTTGTCTCAATGAATCAGTCCAGTTCTTCACGCTAAAGCGTACCTATCCATAGTGTAGCTCCGTGCTCTGCTTCTTTGTGATCAAGATCACCCGATGGCTTTAAAAGTTTACAAGGAGAAGGGTCTATTGTTGGGCTATCTTCTTCCTCTTAAGCTTTAGTCAGCCCTTTCCACTTCCTAAAGCCTCGCCGCTACTCGGCTCCGTTTTTGCAATTCTCTTCTCTCAGATACCTATTATTTAGGAGATTCAAGATTGAGATAAAGAAGAACTTCGTGCTACAACTTTCAATTACACATTTCTGTTCCGTCTAATATAGGTCTAATATAGAATAGAGGCAAAAGGATGAGATCGATTGCTCACAACTGACTTCCTTGAAGATTGCTCACAGCTGACTTACTGAAGTGAAGCCGGTGAGCAACTGACTTCCGGAAGATTGCTCACAACTGACTTACTGAAGATGGTGAGCAACTCTTTCTTCACTCCTTGCTTATTGAATCTCAGGTTCACTTGACTGGCTAACTACTATATAGATATAAACCATAAACTCACTACGAGATAGATTATTATCTTTCTTGGCTCGAGGAATGCTTTTTAGAAAGCATTTCTTCTATCTATCGTACCTTCCTGCCCTCTTTCTTCAGCTCCTACCTTGGAATGTTCTCGCAGGAAGAAGTTGGAGCTTGGCTGAGAAAACTTCCTGTCTTGGAGTTCACTAATTCCACTTCTGATTCGGGCTTGGAGGGTGAGTACTCTAATCTGTTCACTTTATCCCTTTCACACGGACTCCTTTGAATATTCCTACTTGGCCGGCTTACTTCCTTCAGCCCGATCAGCTTACTTGCTCACGGACCATTACTAAAGATAGAAGTTCCGGGATCAAGAATCCAGCAACCAACAGAGGGGTTGGTCTCCAGGTCTTCTCACCGGGCTGAAGGACAGGGAAGAGGGGATAAGATGAAGCCATTGCTCACAACCTACTTGCTTGTAGTAGACTGCTTTCAACTCCCTTTCCCGCGCAGTCCTTGTTTAGTGGGCCTGCCTTCCGTATCGCATGAATCATTCTCAATAAAACTCTTTCTTCGCTGAGAAAGAGTTGAATCGATATTGCGTGGTAAGGAATGAACCAGATCGGATTGTTTTGATTATTAGCCGGTAGTCCCTTAGCGAACTAATCCCTTAGTTACGCCTTCCCCTTCTTCCCCAAGTGCTTCAACGAGAAAGTCTTCATGTCATGCAAGGCTTATCTTTGAACAGAGAACCCGCACCTAATAGGTCTTGTCTTCGTGCGGCACCCCAAAGCCTTGAAAAAGAAAAAGACAGTGAACAGCACAAAACCCGTCCAATGGTGGAAATTAAGTTTCAGTACAGTAGATGGGCCTTCTCTTTCTCTTCATTCTCCTAAAGGTCTGTTACGAGCCAAGAAGGGATGCATTCAACTCAATACATCCCTCTATTCCCCTGCGGGTATCAGAAACAGAAAGAGTCACTCAAGGATGGATTCGAGTATAGTTCAGTTTAGTGTTTGGTAGAATCCCTGTCTCTTTTCTTGTTCCCGAGTTGCTCTGAGCTTCTGTTTTCCGTTGAGAAAATTCTCTTATGGTTGATGGTTGGCTCTCTAGTGTAGGGCGGCAGGTGTTCTCTAGGAATCTAAATCATTAGCTTTACGGACCTTTACCACAGTTCTTCTTTTTCCTGCTCGTGTCCTACCACCGGAATTGTGTAACGCGCGGCTATTGTAGTGACAGGATTCACAGTCATTGTATTGACAGGTTGTCATATCGGATCTCTTTCATCACGACCCAGAGGTTTTTACGTGGCTAGAGGAGAGTTGCTAACTATTGAACTTAAGCTTAATGCCACTTCTGGATTTTCTACTTGGCTCAGGAACTCGCTCAGGTAGAACAGAGAGAACGCGACTATTACTATTGGCTTTTTTCTTTTAAAGTAGCTTTCTCCGTTTCTGGTTCGTGAGCTTATGGTAGTCTATCATTAGCTGGGGGCAGCTGCTTTAGTTTGAGTTTAGGTCACGAAGATATAAAAAAAAGAAAGGATCGCTCCCTGTTCTAATTGAATCAGGAATGAGTTCCATCGGGTTATCAAGGTTCTTTCTTAGAGTGCACGGGAAGAGCAAGCAAACTCAAAACCTCCGCCCCAGTCAGCAGCTCCCCCAAAGGTGATCGTCCGCTTCAAAGCAATATGAATTTATCATAGCTGTCCCAGCTAACTTTCCTAGGATAGGTAGCCCTCTCTGATTGCCGTTGAAGATGACTCAAGGTCTTTCTTTATCAAGATTTTCTTTTTCAATAAGACCATAGTAGGAAGTGGTGCTCTTTCGTCTCCGTCAGTAGGACCAGTGTTACGCGAGGTATCAAGGAAGATGGTCTGCCTCACGATCTGCCTCATCTGAATTTCTAATAAAAACAATAAGGAATAGGACTAGCTCCATTGCGAATTCCCCGTTTATGTAGTCTACTAGGCTTGATTCTCCATACGTTATGGAATTAGCTTTCAAATTGATAGACCTTGACCTTGACTATCCAAGCTCTACTTATGTTAGTACTTGTGATCGATAGAGAAGCCTTCCAATTGTAATTGGAGTAACCCGTCAGTGCCACTTCCTGTTCTCTAGCCGCGTCTAACCACTATGAGTCATTAGAAAAAGATCCAACTGAACCACCTGAAATTGAATTCTTTCTCTTTCTTCGAGCAACTCCTATAGGGAAGGAAAGACCAAACAAAAGGGGTCAATATTGCGGGTTTCATCTTCCATCTCTCCATTCTACCGGAGCAGGTTTCTTTCAATAAGATTCGTCGCAGACAAGAGAGATAGGAGCATTCCAAATTACTGAGTAGCAATTTTAGCTGTCCGGCTTAACCTAACCAAAGGAATAGCAAAGAACAATCGAAGAGTTCGAACCCTCATATTCGCCTAACCGATCAGCATTCTGTATTAATATGCATCATATATTGCCAGTGCCCCCTTACCACTGAAGTGGGTGTGGGTGGCTTTTCGAGGATCACTAGTCTGGACCAGTGTAGAGGCGGGTTAAAATCCTTTGAATTGGAACTAGAAGACGCGCTCAAAGCTTCTCTCAAAGCCTTCTTCCGAACTTGCCAACAAGTGCTTATGAAAGCGGGTCGATCTCTATCAAACAATCAAGCGCTAGAGACAACAGAGGCTTGGGGCAGGAAGATTGATAGACACAGAAAGAGAAGATCTAGATTTCAAAGAAGAGAAGCGAAAGCCGCTCACAAATGCTAAATTGGGGAGCATTGGTAGATGTTATATCAGACTACTCAGACGATCAAGTCTGGTTTCTGTTCGTGTTGTTAGGATGGACCTGGATGCCCACCTTTTACTTCGACTATTGCTACTTCCTCGACCCGACCCCGAGATCTCGAATTCTTAACAGACAGAGACTGCCTTACTTGACTGGCTCACTACTTACTATCTATAAACCATAAAGATAAAGCATTGGTACCGTACTGGCTTGCCCGGAATGCAAGGACTGATTGGAATGACTCACTGATTGGCTTGCTTGCTTTCCCGCACCGACCGAATTGCTTTCCTTGGACTGCTACTGTACTGCTTCGCTTGGAATGAACTGAACCCTTACTGCATTGCTAGCGTTGGAGAGCTTGAAAGCGGCTTGGCTGGCACTCATACTCACACGGATTGGACTTCAACCGTGCTACTACTACTAGGCCTAAAAGCTTTCCCTCTTCCTTCGGGTGTACTAAGACTATCTCTTTCATAGACTATTCCTTCTCCCCTCGAGTCAGGAGCTAGCTTTCAATCTCTATCTCTAAAAGCCGATTCGATGGCATCTTCTCTTATGATCTTTCTAGTTAGCGCGTAGTGGCTTAATTCGTATTCAATAAATTCCCATCTCGGGTTGAATAAGAGTGAAAACAAACTTCCTCTTACTAAAGGCAAGGAAGCGGGACTATTCTCCTTTCTATCCTTTGATAGCAGTCCAAAGAGAACTCTTTTTTATATAAGAATAGAAGGGAGAGAGAACTCCTCTCCTACAAGGAAGCATGATCTTATCAGCCTTTTTCTTATATATAGGATAGCACCATCTCTTCCTACTACGCGGTAAGATCTTTCATAGTATGCTTTTGTCGGTACGGAAAGCTAGTCTTCTTACCCAGATTCTTAGCCCAATAGTGCAGCGGATTCTGTAAGAGCAAGGATAGAAGGAATTTGATTGACAAACCGATGGGAAAGAAGGAAAAGACAGTCTTTGACTTCCCGAAGGCAAGGAACTAGCTTGCTAAAGGGACTGCTACCAAGCCTTATTTCTTAAAAAGCCAAAGGGGTATAGGCTAGAACGAAGACAGGAAATACATTCTCTAAAGCAGAAGTCGTGCTCCGTTGGCTCCTTGGACAGCAGGGACGGATACTGGCTTGCAACAGCCGATTCTCTGTACTCCTAGTGTCAAAGATCCGATTCGCTAGACTACAACTAGTTGATGAATGTGCTCTCTCACTATGTTTAAGACAAGCCGATTGGACAGAGCGATTTGAAAGAGCAGGGAGAGAAGGAATTTCTACCAGAGAGGGGCAGGGGCTCCTATCTATAAAGCAAGGGCGGGCCTGGTCAAGTAAGTAAGCAGTGAGATGAACCAAAGCAAAGCACAAGCTATTCATAGCATGAGACATGACAAGCCCAAGCTTGGAAGTACAAAGAAAGATAGAATGCAAGCAAGAAATCACTAACGGATGAATGGGCGATGTTCGCTATATAACAATAGAAAAGACAAATGTTAGGAAGTGTTATAAAGGACGAGACGTATCTTGCTAGGCAAGGACCGGTTCAAATGCGCTAGGACGGGACTCAACACTCAATTTCTCATAGAAGGATATGAAATAAAGCTAGGGGATAATGTAATTAATTATTCTTTCAAGACGGGGGGGAGTTATCTTGCTTTGGTGGCACCGCACCGGTATATACACATATTAAGTTTTTATCCGTTGAAGTAGTTATTTCCTGTACCAGATATTTCATATCTTCCTGTAATGAGTGGACTCTCGGGGAAAGAAATGTTCATAATTTCGCCCTGGTTGACAGGCTCAGGAAGCGAGCAAGAAGTTCAAAGACAGCGCAAAGGGCACAACGTTTTCTAGAAACTGGATGAGCTAAGTAAATCCCCTTCTTTGATCACTTAAAATAGGTATCCATCGGGCAAAGAGAAGACATTCCAATACGATCTGGAACGAAATGAGAATCTCCCTTTCAATAGGGATCGGTACTCTCCAATCAATGGTCCTAAGTCAAGATTCCTCGACGGAGAAGTTCTGATAATCCAATGGAACAAAACTTCTTTTCTCACGAGAAATGGGGTCAGACGTGGGCTATCCGATATGAGGGAATGTAAAGGGCTCAACTGATCTATTCTACGCTATTACTTGGCTTGGCGAAGATGATCTCTTTAGGGCGGTGTCCCTGGAGTCGTCCCACCTCAACAGAATTTTCCAATAGAACGCTTTCTCGAAGGCGAGGGTTGCTCAGTCGACCTTTAGAAGATGAGGCTCAGGTGAAGGCAGAGGTTCAGGAGAAAGAGAGTAGATCGGTTCAACAAAGCATGGCTAAATTCAAATTAGGAGTCAGCAGAGCTACAGGGGAAGGTATAAGGAAGATCGGTAGGCTCGACCAAAGGGAGAGGCGGTGAAGGATGTTTACGAGAAGGCCACGTTGCTTACAAAGAAAGAGCTTTGATCACTCTTTCTAGGTCCCATCTCGATACCGTAAAATCGAATCCATAGTAAGGAAAACACCAATAGAATGAGTTTTGTGACACTTAATTACGCCTTCTTTGAAAGATGTTATGTTTGATTGGTAAGGCAGCCCCTACAAGGTAATTTCTTATTCAGTTTAGTGGGAAGAAGAAGAATCTCTAAGTCTTTCTCTTCAGCTTGAAAGCTTCAGGAATTAAATACTGAGGCGCAGAGGGGGCGAAGCGGTAAGCAAAGATCAATTGAGAATATAAGGATAGGTTGTAAGCTACGAATCACGAGTTATGGGTTCAGCTATTTCTTCTACGTACAGGATTCTATCCCTTCAAACCTGCCAGTGCTCAAGTCAAGTAGAAGTAGAGTGGTTAGGGAGGGTCGATCCATCAACGGATCCAACAACAGATCAATCCTCAAGTAATCAACGGAGAAAGAAAATAGTATATGACTAAGATCTGTCTTTTGATGCGGGAAAATGAGGCAAAGAAGTCAGTGCGGGCTCTTCTCTTATGATTAGTAAGAGGAAGGTAAGTTTACGCTCTTACGACCAAAGGAAGAGGCAGCGAAAGGTTACTCTTTCTCGCAGTTTGAGTAGGTGCTTTAGCTCGAAGCATTATTCTAGGTAAAGGGATTAGTCCACTTTCAGCAAAAAGGTTTCACGCAGTCTACAAGGTAAGTAGCTCTCGTAGGAATAAGTAATCAAGAGCCAGGCAAGGAAGAAAGTATCCGTATATAAGTAAGGATTTCTCACATGGAGATGAAACCCTACCCTAATACGGGAGATAGATAAGATAGACAGCGCTCAGAAAGCGAAATATCGAACCAGGTAATGCCAACAGGCTTGATGAAATTAAGAAGGTTGAACGGTACTCAAGATTCAATCGAAAAGCATAGATATTTTGTAAGCAAGCTAGGTCGATTACCGGAAGTGAAGGTGCGAAGCGCCGCAATCCATTGAAGAAGAAAGGTGATTTATCAATGAATAAGCATAATCAAGGAGAAACAAGAAAGGAGAACTGACAATCCAAGACAACGGTCCTCAACACCAAATATCGATTTTAAGGATATGTTCTACGCTACGAAAGCCATTGGATCACTCTTGATAGGGTCTGTGGTATTCAATATAAAAGAAACGCGAATTCTTAGAAATATGTAAGATGACCACCCTGCCAGCCCGTCCACAAGATGCAAAATGCTCAGTACAACAGGGGGAGGAAGAAGCGCAGCGTTTTCAGTTGATTTTGAGATCTCTAACTCTGCAACAATACAATAGTAACTAGCCGCTTTCCAGTGCGGTAAGATGGTGCTCCCCTGACCTGATTCGGTATTTGGTTAACTAGCTAATTCAGTATTTGATAAGTAGAGGGCTTCTTCGAGCCAATCCCAATAGCAGCTCTCCCTCGTTTAGCTAAGCTTTGACCATGTAGTGGACTCATTGTGGTTGAGTAACCCAAGCGTGGTAATGCCGTCTGGAGAAAGGTAACCTTGGGATTTTTAGTTCGTAGCGAGCCGATCGATAGTTCAAGATTCAGCCAATTCAGGTTATCCAATGCGAAGGTTGCTTAAAGCCGGCAAGGCAAGAGGTTCGGGAGCCGCCCAGCTTCACCAATTGTCAGGCTTTTCATGGTCTCCATTTTGGCTTTGATTCTTCTCATCGTAACCATTCCTCCGCCCTACTGCATGTAGTTTGTTCTGATCCCCTAATTCCACCTAGTCCCCTTCCATTGCATTTGTTTTGATCTCACAATTCCACCAGTCTCACTCACTGACGAAACCACGCATTGACGACACCACGCACTGATGAAAGCACTCACTTGATTATACATTATACATTCATTATTCATCTAGTCAACGCACTGCATGAACTAGGTGAGAACCTGAATGAGATTGATAGCAATCCGGCCGATACACCATATCTTCATTTTCCTTTTTCACCAAAAAAGGTTTCATCACTTCTATGTCATTCCGAGCTTACAGAATTGGGCACCTACTACTTATGCGTCAACCATCACTTATTCATCGTTGGGAACCGGGCGTCTTCGAGACGAAAACCAGATTCATCTTTGTGGATGTGCCTATTCGTTCATCACTAAAAAAAGACCTCCCTTGACTCGCCAATAGCGCCTCTTTGCACCAGCAGAGCAGCGGTTCGGTTCGATTCAGCCACGAAAGTGACAACATCAAGGACACAGATATCCCTGTAATCAAGCAATGAGTATTGGTTCAAACTTTTCAGTAGCGTTGGTGACACCATAAAGGAAAGAGAAAGGCGACTCAATCACTTGTTCATCATAAGTCATACTAAACCAGGCATCTTTCACAGGGATCCACTGATGAGTAGAAAGATCTTTCTTTCCTTGAAAAGTTCCACATCGTCCTCCTCATTCAAAGATTGATTGTTCACTATAGATATAGATAGGTTGAACCACGAGCAGCTGCTGGAGTGAAAGGACCGAGGCCAAATTCCATAGGGATTAGAAAGACTATCGAACTGAAGTCAGCTAGCCCACTGAACTTATCTTCTTCTTCTGCCCACTAAACGAATCCCGTGCTTGAGTAGAAGTGGCTTCCCTTTCCCTATTTCTTTCTAGTTGAGACTCTCTTTCTCACAGGCCGTAGATTGTAGGACTGGATTGCGCCTTGCTTCTTCAATGGATTGTGGGACGGTAGAGACTTTCTTTCAAGTCAAAAGAAGCTTTCTCAGTCAATAGCCTTCTTTAACTCGGCTTTGACTTCCCCGACAGACGAAAGAGCTTTGCTTCAAGCGGATGATGTTTCCTAACCCACCTGAATCTCTCATTCCTTCTCTTCTTCTACTGGGGTAGATAGACTGTTTCAAGTCAATCGATTCAATTCTTTCTTACTTCTTTGAATAATGTGCTTTGGCCAATAGAACTGCTTCGCTAGTTTGCTTGTGACGACTGAACTCCGCTTGCCCCCGGCGAACAGGTTCTAATGCCCACTGCCGTGCGAGCATAAACTTCTTCTTTTGCTTTGCCTAATCCCTATTCTAAGAGTAGGGTTCTACCCCTGCTTGATTCCGGCCTAAAAGCAACCTTCACCCGCTAACGTGAGCTGCTATCTTTACTTTCTATCTTTCTTGGCTCGTGAGCAAGACCGATAAAGGACGGAAATTCCCTACTTCAGTTGTGAATTACCGGCCCACTGCGAGCAACTTGGCCCTCCAAGATCAGTTTCCTTTCTCCCTCCTGCCTAGGCATTCCTTCTTTCTTCGCCTGGCATTCCTCCCATTTCCCGACGGCATAGGTGCACATCTGCTTCCAGACAGCATAGGCACATATCTGCTTCCTGCCTTCCTCACGCTTCCACCTATCTTCGATACAAGAAATTGGCTTCTAGCCGCTTCTCAATAAATAGCTATCGAGGAAATCACGTACTTCAATCAATCAAAAGAAATTGCGTAGGTAGAAGAATAGAGGTTGGCTCCAGTATAGAACTAAAATGGTGAACCTGCTCCTGCCGTTGGTTGACACAGCTTGATCCTTTAAATGATTCAAGGTTGATCCGATCTGCTGATCTACGAAATTTGCCTTTCACTGAATTTCCAATGCTTCCAGCTTTAGTTTGAATTGCTCCTTTATAACCCATCACCTACTTCTTTCTTGATTGACTAGGTCTTGCCCGAAGAAGGGGCTGTTGATTAGCTCAATGTATCTTTCCCACGTGTAGGATTCAAATTTCTCTCGCCGGTGGATGAACAAGGAAAGCATGGAAGCTGACCCTGATGACTTTACTGTACTGATAAGCGGGACAACGAAGCTAATACAAAATCCGCTAAGACCCATCTTTTCCTAAGCCCACCCATACCAGCGAATACCAGCTCCTCTCTCTTAGAAAGGTAAAAAACTGGTCTCACCTTCCCGATTTTGAAGCATGACTAGAAATAGAAAACAAAAAAAAAAGAACCCGATTACTTACATCAATCTCTTGAGCCCCTCATGCAACCCTTTGAGAATTGGAACTTAAACTCGAACGAACCTTTTGCACAGGAACACTGGCAGAGGAAAGGCAGGACGTAATGTGCAAGTTGACTCAGGTGGGTCCATTCCTCGGTCCACCAGTAAAGGAATGAAAGACGAGATTGAGAGCCATGAGCCAATTATCTCAGTTGCTAGCTCGCTTGGTAATATGTAATCTGACGAAACCTTATGAGAAGACAACGAATCCCTCTCTCCAGTCAAGGAAAAGGTCAAGTCATAAAGAAATTTTGCACGTACCTGTAGACAGTGCTAATATCATCGCAGAGGAGAATGAGGTTGAGGTGATATCAAAACAGAATAAAAAGGGAAAATGGCTTTGTCTATCATGGGAGAAGCTCTTCCTCTACCGAAGAACGAAGTCGAACACCTGGTCTCAACGAAGTCTACTACCTTCACTGGTAGTCAACAAAAAAGATATCAAAAAGACATTTCAAGTGAGCAGCACAGCCAGACCACGGCAGCATCCATTCAGAGTGAGACTTGAGACAACCAGAAAATCAACAAAATAAGAGCGTTGGGAAAAGTGAAAGAAAGAAAAGACCAAGCCCCAAAACCAACTACAAAGATGCACCGGCACCACTAACAATGAAGAAAGTAAAGTGGACATCCTACTATCACGTAAAGGTCACAGAGAGAGACTCCTCGATCGAATCGTATAATGTAGTTGGTACCGCGCATGCTCCCATTCTCAACAAGATTCGGAGGTGTTGGCTAAAGGTAGCTTGCTTTTATAAACAAATCGAAGTGGTCCCTCTATAGCACTCGCTTACTAGAACCGGACCTGATGACCCAGGCACGAGGAAGGGGGGAAGGTTGGCTCATCAGAGTTCAGACTGAGGACTCCATAACGGTCAGTACCTAACTCAGTTTTGTCTTTGAGCCCGCCTTCAGACTAACTAAGCGCATCTCTCAAGCAAGGCACTCTACTACGGAAGGTCCTACCTTGATTCACGTAAGAAGAAGCTCAAGCGGACTCGAGCAGTCTACAACGAATCCAGCAGGTTCAGTCACAACCCTCACCTCACAACGGACAAAGGGCATAACCTCATCACGAAATGGAGAAGGAGAATTTTAACTCACTGAAGCATGCAAGTAAGAACTCCTTACGGACTCTGTAATTCAGTTCCAATCCGGCTCAATAGATCTTTACTCAGGGCGGTCATCGGCCCATTCTCCGTAGGTTTGTGATCAACTCCAGGTTTCTCAGATCGAATAAATTACAAGGGGGGTTTATTTAAATTTAAGACAACCTTAGTGCGCAAAGGCACAAAGGCATAGAGCTCAAAGAGAAGTGAAGAAGAAGTTCCATCCGATGTGAGTGAAATTTTTGTTGTTGATTCATTCAAAAGCGAAGACGAGACTCGGATCTTTCTAGTGGGGGTAGAACCCAACGATTAGCAAGCACGGTCTTCAACAGGAAAGATTGGCTATAAGGCTAGGTCGTGAACGCAGAACCGAACCCCTTGTTCTTGTTCTTGTTCTAGGCGGCTCACCTGTATCCGTATCCGTCCCAATATTCCAGATTCCCTTCCCTTATCTTCTAATTCAATTAGTAGCAGTGGTAGCTCAGCTCACTAGGCAATGTTAATGGACGGCTTTGTTCATGGGCATTATCCCAGAATCTTATGCTTGGTAGTTCTGTGTGCCAAGTCGATTGAAAGCATTTGCCTCTGTCTTTGACTAAGGCAATTCTGTCTCGAATCGTTGGCCTGGGAGAGTCAATACATTCCCACTGCTTCTGTTCTGATCTCAACAATAACATATAGAAATAGAAGTCAGTAGCGAACCCGTCAAGGAAGGTTGTGACAACTGTGGCTTTCCTTCACCATCACGCCCATCTCCTCCCCCTGTTCTATCCCTACAAACGGACACCAGGTTTACGAGTACCTATCGATCTTGACGGCTTGGGCTTGATTCATTCATTTCAATAAGAATAGGTCTTTTTTCAAGAAGTCAAATAGAACCCGAGATTGGAGCCGAGAGAGTCTACCTCAATGGGTACCCCGACTTCCTTTGCCCGAGCCGAGTAGCGCTTTTATACCTGGACCCCGTCTTGACTGTCTTTCTCAAGCCACCAGAGAGGAAAAGAAAAGATCTCCTTCATTCATTTAAACATTCTACTTCGTACCCTTTACTTTCTATAGCTATAGTAGTTTCACCGCCTCAGATGTAGTTCCTTTTCACATTGATTTTCTTCTCATATAGCATGAAAAGCGAAATCCCCAAGTAAAGTACGTCGTGAATAGCCTTTCGGGAATGAACTTCCAGAAGTAATGAGCTACCGTTCTCAAATGGATTGGCTCATCGGCGGGTTTCCTAAGAGTAAGAGGGATGGATTGATCTGACCCGCGGATGAAGACTGACTAAAAGAAGAAAATCATCCAATAAGTAAAAAGTGAACAAAGCACAAAGAAGTAGCTGTAGGAGCGTTGCAACGAAGCTGAGTAAGAGAGCTTAGCTACTTAACCTCAGATCTTCCGAGTGGAGTGCCTGATGTGAGGAAAAATGGGCGCATTCCCCCTGTTTGAAATACCTTATTTTTCTTCATTTGGCATGTTGGAGATTTATAGATGGTCCGATGGATGTTAGGAAAAGATTCTATCCAAGAGGGGAAGTCCCAATGTATGTGTATCGGTACCCTCGTTCAACGAAAGGAGCATTCTTACCATTCCTATAGACCCCATCTTTTCATTCTCAAGCTTCTCCCTTCGCTCGTGCCCTACGTCAGTCAATGGAGAATGGTTGCCTTTTTTGGTGCATGAGAAGAGTGTTTGGGGAGCTGGAGCCCATCATCTAATGAGATCTTGAGCTTTCCGAAACCTTACTTGAATTATGCCCACTACTAAATACAACAATTACATTCTTGCTTTAAGTGGAGAAGGATTCCGTAACCTATGAGAGAGACGAAGACAGGTGAGACACCAAGTAGAGTATTAACTACAGTAGAACTGCCTGAAGCTACCGGTCAGTGTTTTACTTGAGCATTTACCGATAGTACAATTTTTCCTGCTACTTAAGGAGAACCTGGTGCAAAATAGAGCCTTTTGAAGCCAACAGATAGTTCTCTCGCGACGAAGTAGCGAAGCGCAAAGAATTCAATTATTACACAGTCAATTCAAGTTTTGATTGGCCATGCACGAAGAGTGTAAACTAGAAGACTTGCGCTAGGGTTGTACCAGAGCTGTGCTCCTCCTCAAAGCTAAAAATAAAAAGAAGAGTGAATGCTTCCTGGGCTGATGTAATGGGCTAATGTTGAAAAAAAAACCTGAACACGTCTTAAGAGAAAGAAGAAAGATCAAGAGGTCTCGACCAGTCCCTCGGCCGGGTGTGGATGATTGGGGGAACTACGATCGAAAGGAAAGGAATGCTCTTTCTTTATTCTTTAATAAAAAAGACGATTGACGCTTTGTGAAACCCCGTCTGTGAGTGGAAGTACACTTGAGCCCCTAAACTAAAATAGCTGTTTGAGGCAAGATTTTGTGAAAGAAACGTCCATGCCCTAATGATCGAAAGCTGTCGATAGACCCAACGAATGATCTTGCGCACGAGCTGCTCTCAGCAATTCCTATAATTATACCAAATGGGAGAGGGGATACCATCAACAGATAGTTCAAACAACCTGGAGTTTGGAACAAGAAAAAAGAAGCAAGTGCTGCCCACTCATGAATCAACGCCCTGGTTTGGCGAACTCATACCTTGCATAATGCCCTGGTTTGGCGAACTAGAAGGCGCTGGCTTGCCCATGTTGGTGGATGGGACACATGAGGGTAGGTTCCTCGCAATACAGATCCTCAATCTACCCCAATCAAAAAGAAGACATGAAACCATGGACCAAAGACGAAGATGAGGACTATCGAAGACCAGTAGGCGTGCGGGTTGTGTTCGCTATACGCTACGGAGCGAGTAAAGGAGCTTAGGTGACATTGAGGGTAGGGACCTTGGGTCGACAGCCATCCCCCTGACTTCTACCCGTGCCATGACTCAATCAGTCACCCACACCCAGACCACTGAGTTATGAAAACGATCCGAACGCATTGAATGTATCCCTTATTTCATCTTAATATACCTTTAGGAGAATGAAGATAAAGAACTGGATTGGACCCGTCGTCACAACCTTCCTTGGCCCTAGCTGGACGGCTTGGCTTGCTCTTCTTCGAGCACTATGGTTGACGTGGTTATAAATAATCAGCAGTGGGCTCTTCCTAATCACTTTACAACCTGTTTTACAGACATCGCTAATACTACAGGTTGTTCTTCCAGCCTCTCCAACTGAGGATAAGCTCGTATGGGAACCCGCTTGTAATGGTGATCTCAAGTTTTCAGATTGCTATAATGCTTTCAGGAAGCAGTCTTCAGCAGTTTCTTGGGCTAAGTTAATCTGGAAAAACTACATTCCTCCCAAGTTTTCTATTCTGGCATGGCGTATTTTCAATAACAAACTGCCCACTGATGATCAACTAAGGCTTCGTGGTTTTCATATGGTTTCAGCTTGCCTCCTATGTGACAATTATCAGGCCTCATAGACAGCTACTCATTTGTTTGTGCAATGCTCGTTTGCTCAGAAGCTATGGCAATGGCTGGCAATTGTATTTAGAACATCTCTGCCCTCTCAAGGATCATTGGAGGATCTATGGCTTTCTATCGTTTCAAAAGGGTTTCATTCTCAAATCTATAATCTTTGGATTGTGGCGTGTTTGTTTATTGTTTATCATATTTTGAAATCTCGCAATACACTTCGGTTTGAGAACATCTCTCCAGTTTTGCATCGATGCTATGCTCATTGCAAGGCCACGCTTAGGAGGATCAGCTCTTTTTGTCCAGGATACGTGATGTCTTTGGATGATAAGTCTATTCTTTTCTTTCTGAAATTGGCATTAAGCCTCACCTTTGCAGAGCTCCCAAGATCATTACAGTGATTTTGAAAAAACCTAATTTCCCTTGGATGAAGATCAATACAGACGGTCGTGGCATTGATTTGTTTACTAAAAGAAATAGATGGAATTACAGAAATAAAAGACAAGCAGCAAGACATTTACAGAAGCAACCGTCAGCTACAGCTGCACCATCTGAACTAGCAGCACCAGTTGCTTTAGCAACCGTTCAAACAAGCCGAGCTCCATTAGCTGGTAGAATGCCACCTGCCCCAACTGCACGCGCTTGGCTCATCGCATCTCTCAACCGGGGGGAAAGCCTAGAAGCCGGGAATCAGACTGAATCCGAGACAAGAGATACATTGATGGCCTCGGATAGATTAGCTCGGATTGAGCTGTCCCTATCCCTATCAGTCGAGTGCTAATGCCCTCAGCCGATACGGAGCTAACCCAGCTCCCGTCCCCGCGAGTGGGTTTTGCTGGTCATAAAAAAACGGAAACAAGGGAATAAGTTAACATTTCATGACTTTATGATTGTTTCGGAGGCGAGAAAGAGAACAGATAAACGAACTAAAAGAAAAGGGATTGGGGTAGATAGGTGTCTCGGCCTATCCAACTACTTCTCGACCGGCCCAGACCAGATTGAACTTCTTAGTGAAGCCTCGCACTCGGCCGCCCAGCATAAAATCCAACAAGGCATTAAATCCAGTTGGATTGGGGACGACCTGACCAGAGGGGCTTTAAAGAGCAGTTTTTAGAAATCGAGTCCTTGGCTTGGAATCACCAGAATAGATGACCTCCGGAAAAGCCACACCACAGGCCAAGCCTTTCCCGCAAAATGAAATCTTCTCGAAAAGGCCACTAAAGTTGCTTGCCTAGAAGCCCAGTTGAGCTCAATTTGGTATGATCATACTAGAGCGGGGGGTCAATCCGTTCATGGATGGAGGAATGCGACTTACGTGAATGGTGTCTCTTCAGAAACCCCCGAGTGGCGCCCTTTCCGTTGTGAATTGTCCTAAATTCCCAGCGGTCTCTGCCCCTGCTTGCTGTTAAAGGTTCATTTCATCAAGCCTCTAAGGCAAGAAAACGTATTTCATCCCGTGGGGTACGCTAGATCGAATAAAATGCGATTTCAGTAATGCCAATAGAATTCGTTTTGTTCAATCGGCAAGTCAATTCCTTCTTGCCTGCTTTGTCTCTGCTTGAAAGCTTCCGTGTTCAAGTGAACGGTCAGGGATTGAAAAGTCAAAGTCAACAAAGTGGAATGCATCATCCGAATCGAGGCAGAAGGCGTGGGGAAAGAAAGAGGTAATTGCTTGTCGTTTTCAACTCCCTCCTATAAGCCTTGGATTGGCTTTCTCAAGATAGGTTTGAAGTCGATTAGTCTAGTTAAGCTAATCCACTTCTTGAATCACATAAAGAGGTTCCTATCGGTCAAAGAAATGTGAATTTTTGGTTGGCAGGGGACTTGGCCGTTCAGGATTGATCCTAGAAGGCCAACTTATAAGCGCATAAACTCATTTTATCATATCACTTTCTTCGGGTATTATCAGTCAATTGAATGTGTTTCCTAAGCTTTCTTCTAAGCCCAGTAACAAAACTTCTTTTCGAACTAGAAATAGATTAAATAGTCGAAACGGAAGCTATCGAGTAGCGCACCAGTAGTCTAAAAGGAAGGTTGTAGTAAGCTCAAGCTGAAAAAGCTACGATTCTGCTTGAACGGTCCAGTCCTATTGTCTTTGTTCTGTGCGCCTGTGCCGGAAGTCTTTGACTGTTATGTTATGTTAATTCCTTCTTTCCTTTGAAGGAACTGTTCTAGTGTTGAAAGCCAAAGGAGAAAGAGAAAATAGAGCTAGTTGTGAACCAGGAAAGTGATAAGACAGTTCGAGGGAGTAGTGAATCGGCCATTCCCACAAGGAAGAAAGTAAAGTAAGTAAGTAGCTCACCCTAGGCCGGTTTCGGTCCAATCCAATAATCTAAGTAGCGAACCAGAAGAAATTCCTGTAGTTGAATAGGCCTCGTTCGATAAGTTCAATCCTTTCAATATGTTATCTTTGGCTTAGTCTCGCGAAGTAGGGGATTCCCCCCGGCCCGGCAGGATAGATACGATAGGCACGAAATGTAGAATAGCACGCCACGTTCTAAGCGCATAAACTTTCTCCCTGTCATGGTGTTAGCTCAGGTAGAACTCTTTCTCTCGGTTCCTGTATTTATGTAGTGAAGGGAGTCTCGGGTGTGAAAAGGATAGAATCCAGCCGGGGAAGTCAATCTTCCAGATTGCCCTCACCACTTCAGTTCTCATAGAAGGAGAAGCTGTGAGCTAAGAAGAAGAAGGAAAGGTTCTATGTAATAAGAAGTTAGATTGATAGGAAGGTACTCGCGGGAAATGAACTCTAGTCAAGATGAAGTTGGTAGGTCCGGAGGGCGGGAACCAAAAGAAGAAGGGGGATCGATAGCCTATTGAAACTGGAGCAAGGAAGGACCTATCTGAAAGTGACTAGCTCGCTTTGAAACTGGAATTCTATAAGCAAGACCTATCTTCAAGAGTTCAGACTAGCTCGAGTTCAGTTCAACCGGGCTAAGGCGCGATTATGATTTCGGTTACGACGTCCTTATTTCATTTCTTCTATAGAAAGATCTCCGTATTTTTATTTCTTCACCGCTGAAGCACCTGGAGTGAGGCAGTTAGTTTATTAACTGAGTTAGGAGTGAATGTGAGTGAAACTCCGCTGGAATGAGGGGATTTATCGGAATCTCGTTCAGAGTGAGGAGTCAATGAGGGTTTGCTTGTGCTTGTGGTTCTATTGATAGGTCTTTTGTTTGCAATGGGCTTTCGTCTCAGGCTCAGGTAGTTCAGTCTCCGGCGAAGTAGGGTTAGATCAGTCTCAGGGTCCGAAGGAGATAGAGTTATGGCATTTCTAGGGTTCGAAGACGGTACTATTGATTTCATCAATACCAAGCGGGACTTTCTTAATGATTTACAGAAATTTGAGTTTTGTTCAATTCTTCAAATAAAATACTTCCTGCCAGGCTTTCTGTGCTAATCCGCATTGCTTTCAAGCTTTAGGAGAAATTTCTAATGGAACGAGCCTTAGTTCGGTTCTGGTGCTCAATCTAGTAATAGTACGGGCAGGGCAGGTAAGGGCCAATTAAGAAAGACTTTGTAGGGAAACCCGAGTTCAACTAGAGTAGCGAACCTGGAAAGCTTAGTAGTTAGCCAGGAAAGCTGGAGTAGAACGCAAACTGGATAAGCGAATAAAGTCATTTTTTCACGAATTCTAGGCGGTTGTATAGGGATTAAGCATTCCTTTGAACGCAATGAGAAGATCTAGGGTAGAAAGTAGCTCCCCAGTAGCTCAAAGAAAGTCTCGTCCCGACCTGGGGTTGGCTTGAGAAGGAGAGTCTCGCCGGTTGTTAACAAAGCGGCATGCAAGGAAGCAAAGATGAACCGGCTTGAGGGGAATAAATAATATGAATTGGAGGGTGGGTCCTTAACACCAAACTACCTTCTCTTCTAATCCTGCTACGAAATATCGATTTTCAGGCGAAATTCCAAGGTAAGGTTTTGAGCCAATCAAGTAAGCGAGTACCTGTATCCGTCCCTGCTGTCGCAGGTGATGAAGTAGTGGGAGTAAGAAAGGGTTAGTTCGGATTACATTTACCTTCTCGATGCGAAACCTTAACTTAATTAATATAGATAGGAATGGCCAAGAATCATCGATTTCGGAGCTCGTACCGGGGAACTTGCTGACATAAAAAGCTCAGGAGATGTGGCAGAAGATCCCACTCTCGAGGAAGCGAGGGACCATAGGGGGAGAAGAATGCTCTTTAAAAGCTTTCCCGTGCCTCTCTGACTTTCTAGTCACATAGCCAGCTGCCATTTCGCTTGCAGCCATCAAGACTGAAGGCGAGTCAAGAAGGAACGGAGAGTTTCACAACCCACACAGAAGACGATTTTTATTTGATAGCAGACTTTCTTTTGTGCTAAAGGGAGTTAGAATGCGCTTTGGTTCTGGTGGTATATCCCTATATAGATAGGCTCTGTAGTCGGGCTTAAGCCAGTTTCACCGAGGGTTTAAGCAGTGATTAGGTACGAGCAATAGTCTGATTAGGATTCTGCTGGAACTGCGCTCTCCATTAAGAGCAGAAAAGACTTCGAACTAAAGAGATACAAAGAATAGTGTAGTGTGTAGTTCCTTAACAAGTAAGCAAGTAAACTACCTTTCGTGCAACCTGCTCTTGCATATGCCTCCTATTCCTCGTACAAAAACCGATTTCATTGCCTTAAACTTAAAGGCACCCCCAAAAGGCTCGATAAGGCAGATCTGTGGGAAGACGTCGAAGCGGGTTTAGAATCAATAAATCCCATAAACCCCAGGGGCAATAATAGGTCAATCAGGTTAATCCCTCTCGCCAAGACTAGTTGTCTTAGAAAGAGTTGCAACCTAAAGGGCTATTCCTGATCTGATCTTTCCTGTGATGAAATCTATTCCTAAGAACTTACCTTACCTCTCGCATGGTAGTTTACTCGCTTACTTGTTAGAGTAAGGTAGTTTACTTGCTTATATATAAGCAAGTAAACAACCTTGCCAGAGTGTAGCTCGAGACTTGCGCCTCTCTTTTCTGCCAGCTGGAGGGGAACCATATCCCCATTGAATTGAAGGGGGAAATTGAGGTAGCCTTAGGCTGTCGCGAAGTCTTTGGTCCACCCTCCCTTTCGTGCAAGGAAAACCTTCTTCTTCGGGCGATGGTGTAAGAGTTGCATCATCTTTGTTATCTGCGTCCGTCGTGACGACATTGCAAGTGCTAAAGACTTCCGGTCCACCCACGACTTTCTTCTAGGGGCAAGGCAATAATGGGATTACCACTGCTTCATCTTCATCCCGCCCCCTGTCCGGTGACAGGACCATGTCATTGAATTGTTGTGAGGTACTCCCGCTCAACTATCGGCTCCATACCGGAAGCCAAAGTACCTGAAGGATGAGATAGAGAAAATCGTGGCTTTCAATGGGACATATCATACACAGTATTTGCATGGGTCTTAGGGATACCGCCGTACCTGTTCCTATACATCCGTCCACGTACAGAACAATCCTCCTTTTGTTTGGAGGTACGATAGGAGTCGCTTATATCCAATGCTTCCGCTCCAAAAGGTATTTATATACTATCTAGCTAATTACTTTTCGAGCTAATGAGTTCTGAGTGCTCCCCCCTTGGACTGGTAGACCCGCCTTATATTATAGTGTTTCTCGGGTGGATCGATAACTCCTTCGCTAGAAATTGCTCATTCGCCTTTTGTAATAAGTAGCACTTGACTTCCTCCCCGGAATAAGGAAAGAGTCCCTATCTCCTTCAGCTCGATCAATAGAGATAGATGCCCCTCTTCGAGCTGCTCCGCCTGGCTACCGATTATATAGCTAGCTGTCCCTTGCACCGCCTTAATCAGGGGATCTTTACTTCATAGATACAACTGCGCTGTCCTTCTTTATTATAGTACTTTACTTGGGATAGAGGGAGATAGAGATGGAATTTACCTGCCCTCATAGATCGGCCTTACGGGCCGGCAGGGAGGGTTGTCTCCTACACACTGGGAGGGAGCTTTTCCAGTGGTTCAATCCAAATACATACAGGAAGTTCAAAGCTTGGGCAGAACAGTTCCACTCGCTGCTCGCTGAAGCTCGCTTTCTCCGCCAGCTCTATCTTATGTAGTGTGGTGGCCGGCCTTCCTACCAGAATGCCTCCGCGGACGGGCAGCGTGTTCTATTGTTGGTATTGCACAGTCGGTCCAGCATGAGTAGATCAGTCCGAACAGTATGAATATCCCAGTTCAAGTAGTAGTTTCCTTATATATAAGCAAGTAAACTACCATGCTCCGGCTTTGAAGCCTACTCCTTGTTATAGGTGTCCAAGGCACTTTGGTGTTCGATCAAAGGAATCCTCGGTATCCGAACTCTCTTTCTCTGTCTCAAAATTGAAGGAACCCCCTCCATCTTCTTATCTTGATACCATTGCCAAGGACTCGAACTAAGCTGGCAAGGAGCCCCAGGGGAAGCAGAACCCGCAGAACCGAACCTCTCAATGACGTCCCCAGAGGCAGATCTGACCCCAGATCCAAAGCAATCTCATTCAAGTCCTTGTTCCCGGAGCTAAGAAGCTGCATTTCCACCACCAATACGAAATTGCTAATGAACCTCTTCTGCCTGGAACTCCTCTATCTAATGCTTGGGAGGCCCAAACAACGGGATGAGAGGCGAGTAGTGAGCCAATTAAGTAATTCCTTTGCCATCTCTCCCAGCTATTCCACAGGACCTGGTACTGACCCAAAATCTCCATCATCAATAGCAGTGCTTTCTCCCTCTCCTCTCTGTCTTGATGGTGATCCAAGCAAGAACCACTTCATTCCTTTCTCCAAGGGAAGCAGCGTCAGAACTGCTAAACAAGTACTTACTTCTATTCCTCCACAGGAACGGGAACCAATAACGAAAACCAATGAGTAGCATCTGGAACCAAATTGGATCAATTTACTGCATTCGAAGCCCCAGAGGCGGGAACAAGCCGGGAGAAGCTAATGCCCCAACTACTGCTATCAATGCTTTGGCATCTGCCGGGAGCTCAGAAGTAGATATTTCTCCATCTCCTGGATCCAATGAGCATCCATCTGCTTTGTCTTCTCCCGGCCCTGACGGAACGGAATTAAACACTCAAAAAAATCGACTTCTCAAAGTCTCTCTTCCGCTCGCAGCCTCTAGCGGCAACTAATGCATCCAGTGCAGTCAGTGCCTAGCAATCCCTCACCTCAAATGGAAGAATGGTTGCAAGTAAGCTTCTAAGCCCAGCTAAACATCCAATCGAGGGCCGGCCTATTTATGCATCTACTTGCGATCACAACCACCGGTACCGGAACAACTGGATCTCCTCTCTCATCTCCGTTTCCAGGTCTATATTCCGCCCAAACAAACTCCTTTGAGGCCCCGCCCATGAGGGAAGATAGGACCCAGCTAACTCGAGGCAATCACCATCATTTGTTATTAAGTATATAATATCACTGGCTGGTCCGACCGGAGAGAGAAGGCGTTCCAATGCCTCTTCATCTCCATATCCAAGGCATCTAGCAGGAGCAACTGAGCCAATAGCAGCTGCCGGTGAAGCGGAACCATCAGTGGAAGCTAGCTCTTCAAGTCCTTCTCCTGGCTTTCAATCTAGCATCAACTAACGAAAGAGAAGAAGCTAGTGACCCAGAAGAACACCAACAGGTATTTCTTTCTCTGCTGGCCCGGCATCGGGACCACATCCAAGTCCCATTGTTTCTCCTCCGGCATCTAAGCCATCTTCCTCCAGGTACCTCCCTGCCTATTCATCTATAGCTGTTGATTCCACTCCCAGGTCTCCTTCTGCTTGTTATCCAGCAACAGCAAACATCCGTCTTTGTCTCCTCGTTCTGCTCCCAGCTAGTCAGCAGCCTGAAACCATCTCTTTGAACCTCCAATCCCAAGCTCTCTTTCTCCCTTTCATAACACTCCTTCCCCGTCTTACTAGGCGTTATGCTGCTGGTGGAGGTAGTGGTGGGGAAGCTGGTTCTAGATCTACTTCTGCTGAATCGACAGGATCTACTGCTCGGTCGACTGCTTCTTCGACTGACTCAACCATGTATTTCGACTGCTTCATCAACAGAATCGCCGGAATCAACCGGCTCTACTGAAGCAACTACTCGCTCTGGATCTGCAACTGGAAGATATGAATATAGGCATAGGTAAAGGTATGGTCAAAGGCAATCGCAGTGGTTGTTTCACCCAGAGCCGGAGTAGATTCACTCATAGCAGAGTCAAAGGCAGGTTAGCTTTTGGCTAAGTAAAAGCAGCAGAGAGTCGCTATACGGGGGCAGCAGAGCCCGTTGATTCAGAACCACCTATTTATCCATAAGGGCTTGAGCCCCAGGCATAAGTAGGTGAATCCACAAAACCACTAGCAGAGGTTGAGGCACCAGCGATTCAAGCTGTGGGAGAGGCATTGAAAAAGGCAGCAGGAAAGCCTGGGAGCCAGCCAGCAGTAGAAAAACCAGCAAATCGAGTTGCAGAAAGAATAGTGTTTCGACAAGTGCTTGCGTTCCTAGAGACGGACAGATCAGAGTCTGCATCGACTTCAGGGACCTCAACGCAGCATGCCCCCACTCTATCCTCCCTCTAGTCTCGCCTCTCTTAAGAAAGCCACCGGAGATGCTGGTTCAATTCCAGCTTGTGAATCAAAGAAGGGGAGGCGCACCGACCGGAAGTGAGAAAGCATAGATTTCCAGGTCTATCTATTAGACGTTATTTCACCGATGCGAGTGCCGAGTTGTTTCGAGTCTCAGAAAATCCGATCCTCGCTCAGCTCCAGCTTCAAAGGTATGAAATGTAGGCTTATTTTCCGGTAGAAATGATTTGAGTCGGTCAACTGTCATGTAAAGAACAGAAAGGAGATACTTTCCAGCCCATGTGTGTAGCATCTGAGTTTTCCATCACTATCACTGAACTAGTACCGTACTTTCCATTAAATCAATGACTAAAACTATCAAGGTCCGTCCAGACCAGAGTTTCACCTCACTAAGAGACTACTCCTCTGGAAGGAACGACTCTATATAAAGAGACGGTAACCCCTAGATCGTCTAAGATCGAAAATGCTCTGTCTGTGATTGAGTGAGCTTAATAGTCTGTAAGGCTAGCTATATGTTTAACACATGCAATTCGAACTTTTCTCGGAAAAAAAGTAAAGCGAAAGAAGCCCGCTTACCCACTCTTCTTTCCCCCTATCGCTAGGGGCCTCGCCTTGGAAAAAAGGCTACTTATGGTAGAAAAATCTGGGGAAGGCAACACCCCCCCATTTTCACTACCCCCCTCCCCCTCACATAAGGATATTGATGAGAATCGAATACTATACTAATGAGGTGGGCCTCGACCCAGAGGCTTTGAATGAACGAACCGGCGCCTCCTAACACTTTATAATTTCCTCCACCACCCTTAGCCAAAATGAGCTCTCGGGTGAACCCACTTCCTTTTCCCATTTTCGTAATTGGCGTAGGCGTTGATTCACGTCCAAAGTGTCAAGGTGGTTCTCCAGGATTGTCGAGATGCTCCTTTTTTGTTCCGCCGGCGAGCCTGGCAACCCCATCCCGAATAAGGCACCCTTTTCAACAGCCTTTTCGGCTAGGGCATTTTGTTCTTCCGTAATATGGGACAACTTCTTGTCCATGGCCCGCAAGAGGCGCTCGTCCGGCTCGCCGGTCCAACAATCCGATGGGCCAGCAGCCTCCGCTCGCTGCGGACGACTCACAAATGCAACCACAATTGTAATAAGAATTGCGGAGCCTGGCAGAAACCAATTTGCGATTTTCCGGCCGGTCCAAAGAACGAAACGAGTCAAAATGGTCTTAAAAAGTTCAAGACTATTTTCATCAAAGCGAAAAAGACGGTTAAAGTTAAACATATTGTATTGATTGAGAAAAAATGATTCCCTCCAGACAGAAAGAGAGTCGGAGTAGTGAAGAACTGAATGAACTATAGAGAGCTGTGATGGCAGCATCAAAGAAGGGAAGGGTGTTGGAGATTCTTTTCGTTTTCATTCGTGCCTTATAGGCCACGTTCTCTAATGGGCTATTATCTTATATATTCTTATCTTATATATATTAATATTAATCTTATTATTATGCAATTTCTTAATCGTCCCGCCATTCCTGACCAGAGACAAGAATGGAATAAGGCCCGACTATATGATATGGCTGTAATAGGACTGTAATCTTATCTTTAATGTCTTATGATTGAAAGGCTCTCTCTTACCTTTTTATGTAAGCCGAAGGCCTGTTCGAAAGTCCCGATATAGGGATTGGATTGACTTCCAGAAAGGATCTCAAAATGCTTGATTTGAAGCCCAGGGACTGACGGCTTGAATTCGACTTTCTTTAATTGAAATTAAAGTTCGGGTACTCTCTTCAAGGCAGCAGCCTCACCCCTTGCTTAGTCCGTCCGCGAAATCCTCTCTTCCCTGCCAGCGAATCTCTTGTTTGCTCTGCGATTCCCGGCTTTGAATGAAAGAGAGAGCCTTTCCTTATTATCTGTGGAAATAGATCTCCTGCTTTTGCTAAGGTAAGGAAAGGCTTGCAAGGGTCCATCTGTCACGGTATATGGAAAAGACCTTGGCCTCTTTTGATTGCCGAGCTAGTTTACGGGCTCTGTAGGGTCAAGTTAGGGCCGTGATAAAGGTGCAAGGCTTTAGGCCTACGTCTCTTTCTTCTCCACTTGAGATTGAACTCGGCGGAGTGACTATCGATTGAAGCGAAAAAGGCCGACTTTCCTCCACTTTGATCGTTTTGATCCCAATCCCCTCTTCGACAAGCTTGTTAAGCACGAGCTTTGAAGCAGAATTGTTCTTTCGCTTGACGTTTCGCCGAGCGTTCAATCCTGACTAAGCTGAACCCAAAGAATGATTATCAAACTGCGGGCATCGCTCATTAGTTGAATCTGGTGAGGGAAAACCAACTTCGAAAAGGTGGTTCTAAGAATTGAATTCCACAAGTTCAAACCACAGAGGACTACGTTCCTAGTTAGAAAGTCGGGGTTCGGGCTTCCCGTAGTGAGTTCATCGATCGTCAATCTCAAGTCTGTAAGCGCCTTTTCCTGAGTCTTTGTGCCTGGTTAATAAAAGAGCTCGTACCTTCTAGCTCCTCCTAGTTCGACAAGTGAGTCTGCTCGTCCCGCCTTCCCGATTGGATTTCCTAGAAGGTTTTCAATCCTAGGAGCTTGGTTCTGCTGCATCCCAAAGGCGTCTTCGGTTTGTTAGGATTTCCATACCATCTCTGCCCACCTTCCTGTACTGACAGGTGAGATAAAGGGTCACCCCCCGGATCTCTCTTACTTAAGGTTAGGGTACGAGGTTATTTTACTGAAATCGAACCCAAGCCCCATCCCTTTGCCCGTTCTTCCAGCCCAATAAGTGGCTTTTCCTGAGTGAGCTCCATTCCCAAGTAATGGGCTAGGTGTCATATGTCTAACTCTTCTGTTGAAATTGGTTAGTAATCGGTCTTGAACTACCCAAAGTAATGGGCTAGAGTCTTAATGCTGAGGCACAAGAACCTTCTTTATGGAGGAGAGGAAGATCGATTCACTCCAAGATTTTGATTGAGAAACTTCTCGACGAAAGCCCTTTGCGAGTGCTTGGAACTTGCATCATCGCCTGCCTGGAATTGGAATTCTCCGCGACCTTTCCAAGGAGGCTCGAGAGGACTTTGCTTGCGCGTGGAGAGAAGAGTCCGATATCCACTATATCCACTGGTCGAGGAAATAAAATAACCTTGCCTTCCTACCCCGAATGGACTGTTTTGACTACTTTGACCCCCGCCACGGGGCAAGTTGGTTTCCTTGGTCATTCAAGAAGCTCTTCTTGTCGTCTTCCTTTTCAGTATGGGAGGAAGATTGGGGCGACATCGTGAGATAAAAAAAGAAGTTTTTTTTGTTTTTGAATTGAGGGAAGCGTTGATCGGCCAAAGTTTTCCACTGACTGACTCGTCGGACTGCCCTTTCTGACCCTACCGTTCGTCTCGTTCACCTCTTTTTTCGAATAGAATGAAAGGACAGGCACTGACGGATTTATTGGGAGCACATCCTCTACAGGAGAATTCTAAATTGCAAAAAGAATTGCCTGACGAAGACTGCACTGAAGTCGCATCAAGACCCACATCAAAAGCCTGGGAGATGTATTTTGACTGCGCCTCAAAAACAGATGAGAAAGGACGTCTAAAATCAGGGGTCGGAATCGTCTTTATTACTCCCAAAGGCAACATGATCCCGCATTCCTTCACTTTGTCGGAGTCATGTTCCAACAACGTGTCAGAATACACGGCGCTGATTATGGGAATGGAACTAGCTCGTGACATCAAAGTACATCAACTGGAAGTTCGAGGTAACTAAAAGTTGGTAATTAACAAAATGAACGGCGTCTATGAAGTTAGAAAACCAGATCTCTTACCCTATCATACAGCAGCGAGCGAATTAGCACTAGCACGCACCTTCGCATATTTCAACATTGAACATGTGCCAAGGAGACAGAACACAAAGGCAGACGCCCTAGCCAGTCTCGCAGCTTCTCTGTCTTTACCAGAAGGAGAATCCATGACGGTTACGGTCTATGAGAAAAGAATCCCGCCACCACTCAACACCTATGAAGTAGGCTAAACAACTAACAAAGCAAGCATTGAAGGACGCTCACCGAGTCCTTCTATCAAAGGAAGCTCTCGCCGAGGGCTCTTCGTATGTCCATCCTCTACTCAGCCATTTCGGGTTAAGAAGAAGTGAAAGCGCCTTTCTTATAGAGAGAAAGGAAGACTGCGCGATAGCAGAAGGACAGCAAAGAAAGCTCCTACGGCGCCAGAGATTACTTTAAAATTGATCCTTCTTAACTTAATATGGTTTGATCTTTCTTCAATCTGAACGGTAAGGGCCCTGACAATACAATTATATCATATGCTAACTCGTTTGGAGTTAAAGGTTGCTGACCAATTGCCAACTCGAAAAGGCTAGCTCCAGTAGAAAAACTCAGTTTAAGGTTATAACAGAATTTGGCAATATCCAAAAGATCAACCCAATTTGTTGATTGGCCGCAATCAAATGTCTCAAATATTCTTCTAAGAAACCATTCACACGTTCTGTCTGCCCTGAGGATGGTTAGTCGTAAAGAAGTTGAGTTTAGTTCCCATTAACTCAAACAAAGACGTCCAAAAACGTCCTGTGAACCGAGCATCCCGATCACTCACCACATCAGCCGGTATTCTCCAGTACTTTACAACATTCTTGAAGAATAGATCTGCGGCCCACCCTTTCTTTGAACCTTGTCAATGATCGAACTTAAAGATATGAACTGAGTGCCATTTGATGAGTAACTGAGAACAAGGGAGAGGGATATAGAAAGAATGAAGTAATGAAAGAGGAAGTCATTGCTAGTAGTAACGACTTGTTACGATCCATTGGTTCATATAGAATCCATGTCCTAGGTGTATCAAAAAACATTCTTTTCGCTAAGCGTATATAATAAAATAGAGTGAAAGGGTCCACCCCGAAACCAAGGGGAAGGGGGTACTAACTAAGAGCTGAGTCCTCTCCGAACCGCAGGAGATAGTTGCCCATCATACGGCTCACCAACTTCACTTGCCTCTATGGGAGGCTCGCTCCGGGCAGGTTCGGATCACTTACAATACACAGCTCTACGAAGGGGTTAGGAACGTTTTCAATATGATTCTTTTCCCGTATTTGTTCGATGAGAAATGCGAGACGAAAAAGGAACCCATCTTTTCGACTGGGAAATGCGAGTATGTTTTGTATACTTTCTCCATCCCCCTCTATCAAAATGATCAAAAAGGAAGGCAAGCTTGCTTCTTATTCCCGTGTTCGATCTCTTCCATCTCTGACCCGCTCGTTGTCACCTATGTTGAAGAAAGGTTTGGAACCCTAACCCTGTAGAGAATGAAGAGGGGCCAAGGATCTTCCTCTCAACAGTGCTTCTTGAGGCTCTCCCCCCTGAAAATGAAAAAGTAAGGACCCGTTAGCCTGGGGGATAAGGAATAAGGATTGAAGCCCCCTTAGCTCTGCCAGGCACTGGACAGGGGGTTAGCTCGGTAAATGGTAAATGTGTAGAGCCAAGTGTAGTGTGGTGTAGTAGTAGGCACTTCTAGGCCCCTTCCCGGCTACTGGATCACTCCAGTGCTTTGGGTACTACGGACCCTCTGCCATCCATTGCAGCAGAGCCGTTTCATGAGCGGGGGGGCTAAGCGCAGTTCTTTGAATCAAACGTTGAATGAAATCGATTCTTTTTTAGATATCAAAATCGAAATCGGATAGGATAGATGGATGGATCTATCTTTCTATTTATATATATTACTAAAAGAAAAATGGATTTATATAGATAGTTAAGTAGCAAGAAGCCCCAAATCCTTGATTTGGCCAGGAAAGACTGCACAGCTTTGGGCCCAGGAAGCGAAGGGAATGAGCTCGGCTGCTTCTCCTCCACACTTATTTTTCTCCGTGCCCGTTCCGCATGCGCTTCGCGCGCCATTGGCGCTTTGCTCTCCTCTTATTCTTCATTGGACGGTTCGGATGGACTTCGCCGTTCTTTCCCAACTAAAATAGAAAAGGCTGTCTCACATCGAGATGTCGATTCGTTTTCCGCCCCCAATGAGATGGGGGATTTGTAACCCCCTATTTAGACTTTTTGGCCCTTCATCTTTCTGAATCGAGGCCCGGCCCGGCTCGCGTCGTTTCAACAACCGGCGGGGAGCACCTCAGTATACGATCGCGCGCAGTAACTGGGAGTCCTATTACACCTAAGGCCAACTTCAATTCACCAAACCAAGGTTCATCTCGTGTAGTGATTGTGGACTCGTACAAGGATATTGAGTAGACGGTTGATGTATCAGACTCTACCCTATCTTTCGTAGCATGCATTCCCATCCGTGTCGCAACTGATTCGGTAAACTACGTGTCCGGTGCACGGAGAACCGCCTTCGGTCCCCCAAACTTACTTACTCGTGGCAACCTTCCGGCCGCCCAACGACCTATAACGCTAGTCACTACTCCCACTGGGGCTAGGAAGTAAGCCCCACAACCCAAAGCGGCGAAGAACAAATAGAATTTGCTACAAAAGCCGGCTAACGGGGGTATTCCCGCGTATGAGAACATAGTAATGGAGAAGGTAATAGCCGAAATAGGATTCGTTTTTGCTAGAGCGCCCAAATCCGCTATATATTTGACACGGGTTTGCCGTAATGCTGAAACTATGGCGAATGCATCTATCGTCATTAATGCATAAATAAAGATACCAATTAGTAGTGATTGAATTCCTTCTATGGTTCCACATGAGAAACCAGTACGAATATAACCTACATGTCCAATTGAACTATGAGCTAGAGGTCTTTTTACTTTCGTTTGGGCCATGGCGGCCAGTGCTCCTAAGATCATAGAAGCAATGCTGCAGAAAAAGAAGATTTGTTGCAATGTAGCTCCATAGGAACCATAAATAGAAACACGTGAAATATTAGCAGAAATAGAGATTTTAGGCGCAATAGAAAGGAATGCTGTAACCGGGGTGGGTGAACCCTCATAGATATCAGGTGCCCACATATATAGAGTCAAAAGAGATATGGAGCCCGAAGGGGAGGGGGGTTTTCTTCGGGGCTCGAGAGATGGAATAAATAGGTAGGGCCCCACAAGTTTTGAATTCGCCGCTGGGGAATTCACACGAAAGGGAACGAGGAATTCTCAACGAAAAAAGTGCTCTCTGAACCGAACGTGAAAGTAGTTTTCCATCAGACGGCTGTTCCCGTAACTCCACTCTCGACTTGGATTATATATCCAAAAAGGTCCGCTCTCGGCCATTCCACACGCTGCCTAGCAGAGGCGTGGTTATCTGAAGTGGATTCTCTCTTTTCTAGTAGATGCCGAACCTGCTGCCCCATTGACTAAGAAGGGGGCGGGCGCAGCAGCTACATGGACCCCTTCCTTTCTGTTGTTGCCAGCGCTTTCCCGGGCCGAGCCGGAATTCTTTATTAGAATTAGAATATAAAGGGCAGGCAAAGCCCGAAGGCTGCTATCCCAATAGGCCAGCGGGCGGAACGAGGAGAGGCCTCGGCAATCATACCACCGCGGTCGAAAAAGCGTGTTCCCTTCACTTCAGATAAGACGCACCGTAGGCCATCCTCGGCCTTCTTCGTTTTCGATGAAAAACAAATAAAATCTCTCGATCTCCGAAAGCGTTTTCCTTCCCCCGCCGCATCTCCCTCCCTTCGTCGAGCCTTTCCTTTAATGGTTGGGGGAAGCATTCCCTTATCTGAACTTGGCGGGCAGTCTTTCCAGCCTTATTCAATCAAATAGGGGGATGGGTTTGGTTTGAACATAGGCTCAAACATGATTTGAAGTGAAGGTCCTAGCTACGCCATGCGTTCAATACAAAATCTAGAAAGCTGCAGGGATGACAAAAAGAGGGCGCTTTCCTGTGTTGCACTGAAAAAAGAAGGACCTAAGAGAAGAGCGTCTTCTCTTAGGTTTCTTCCTCCCGCGCCCGCCGCCGCCCGGCCCGCGTTAGAGGGGAAGATTAGCAAAGCGAGAAAAGACAGAGGGAGGGGGAGCAGCATCTTATTCTCTTCGCGAGAACTTCCGGATCGGAGAAGCATTCGGAACGGGCTCCGCGTTCATTTCGTTAGCGGAAACGATCCAATCCATTCGGGGAACCAAAAAACGAAGTCTTTCGACTTGATTCATAGATAGAATCAATGATAGATAGACAAAAGATAGATGAACGAGATATCTTTTTTTCTCTAAAAAAAAAAGAGGAATAGAATAGACATCCCTTTAGATGTCTATGTATCCTTTATCATCTCCCGATTTTTTTTTATATCGTTAGCTCTCTCTAAAAAGAAAATGGAGAGAGAAAGAGCAGATGGATCCTATCCCCTATATCGAACACTAATTCCTATCTATTGATAGGAAGATCTTCGTCAAATACCAGACTTTGCCCCTTTTTTTTTTTTTTTAGGAATTCCTCACATCCAAGGCAGCTTACCACAAGCACCCCACCCCATACGACTAGTTGGGGGGGCTGTTCGCCTTTTGAATCAAACAAAGTAAGTAATAGGGGCTTCATAGCTACTTTCATTCTAAAGGAAACCGAAGAACCAACCTTTAGTCAATAGGAGCCCTACTTCCCTCTTTGCGACCTCATCACTTCAATTCAAATGCAAACCAATTTCTTTCTTAGTCACCGGGCGGAGCGCACCCTTGGTACTTCAGTAGGGCGAGCTGTTTGATAGTGACTTCTTTCGTTTGGTAGGGCGACGAAAGGCTACTTCAATCTAGGAAACAGCCGGAAACTCGAGAGGGTCGCCTTTGGAAGCGTTCGCCGGTAACCAAAGTGTCACTCCTTCCTTTTGATTATGTCGTGACGCTGACTGAATCCAATCCATAAACCCGGAAACGAAACAAAGTGCGTTCCCTTTCGTCAAGTAGGTAAAGTAGGCATACGAACCACTTTTGCTTTGCCTTATACTCTATTGGAACAAAGCAAAGAAAGAGGCGGAATGGAGAAAGGAAAGGGACAAGGGCGGTCTTGCTTGGCGCGAAGGCTGCTGGTTCGGGGGTAGGGTACGGTACTAAAGGTCCTCGGACTTCCAGGCGGTTTTTCTTTTGGGCAGCTGTTCACCGTTGGATCTCGCCAATACAGCCCCCTATAGTTTTCGTTACCGAGATATCTTTTTTTTTTCATTGTTCCCAGGGATTTTTTGGGTAATCAGCTCCCATGCTGCAAACAGTCAAATCTGAACTAAACCTTGTCGCTCTTCTTTCTTTCCTCGCGGACAGGAAGCACACCAGCAGCGTGCGTTGCGTGATTCTACTGTGTTTTTTGCACTTGACTGGGTGGACAGTTGACCGGAAGAGAACTTCGATTCGCCCGGCCAGCAGGCGGGCGGCGTGCTTATCTTGTGTGACAACACTACAGAGCGAGTGGCTCTTCTAGGCGGGCAGCTGTGTGACAACACTACAGAGAAAGCGGCGCTTTCGTGTAACATGCTATGGTCTCAATGCCCTTACGAGGCAGTGATGAGTTTCACGCGCTCTAAGCCCGGCCCGCGCGCGGTTAGGAAGATTGGCCGCAATCTGAGCGGTACCACCCACCCTACCCTACCACCTATAGGCGGCCGTCCGTCCTACAGCCGCCCGAAAAGGAACTGCAGTGATCTTGAATAGGAATCCTACAGCGATAGATAGAATCCCCATAAAAATACCACTAGATCGAGCACCAGTGATTTCGTATCCGGTCAAAATCTTGGCTAATTGATCGAAGTGGGTAGCTCCAGTAGACCCATAGATCATGGAACAAATAGGGTGGGTGG